TCTTCGCCTTCTGAGACTCCCCCGGCTACGCCGGCCCCTTCTTCCTCGGCCCCGGTCCCACCTCGGCTTGGACCTAGGGGGGCTCTTAAAAAAGTTCCCCACCAGAGATTACTGCACTAGAACCATATGAAGAGGAATTTGAGCTATTAGATGCTTGAGATTAAATAAGTTGAGTGAGGGTAAGGGGAGTCCAATTGACTCCTGCTAAAGGAGAAGGCGGTGGAGAGGTATATTGAGAACCTTTGAGGTTAGAGTCTATGTACTAGAGCCTTGATTTTGGATAATTTACCATATTTCTCTTCTCTTTGAATCTCTAATAATTCCTCTCTTATTAACCTTTCCTCTATACTCTTAATTTCTTACCCGGTCTCGAACCGTTGGCTCTACGCCCCGGTCCCACCTCGGCTTGGAGGGGCTCCTAGGGGCGAGGCTATCCTATTTTACTCTCTTTTTATATCTGATTGTGTCTATCAGTACTAAATTTTTGACTTCCATTATATGGAGGAAATCCGCAGCGATCTGGAATGTAAAACCAAGTATAACAAAGGGGCTACTAGGGATGACTAGGCAATGGATCGGAATGAGGTCAAATCCAAACTGTCGAATCCTAACAGGGTATGTTAACAACCCGGTCTCGACGATCAAGGCCAAAAGGTGTCCCGCCTACCCTGGGAACTGAAACATCTTACGTACCAGGAGGAAAGGAAATCAACCGAGACTCTACAAGTAGTGGCGAGCGAACGTAGACAAGCTATCTCTGCCCCCAAGGGACAGGCCCTCGGCTTGGACCTTGGGGACTCAGGTCAGTACCCGAGGTGCAGATGGGGACGCTAGCCCGACCTGCCAAGACCCTACTCCTTTAGGCAAGCCCTAGCCCCGTCGGGGGCCGAGAGGTCGTATGGACCGAGGTTTGCAAAGGTAGTGTGCGGTCTAGCAAAGGCATAACAATGGCTTGGAATAGCTAGCCACAGATGGTGATAGCCCAGTGATGGCATGGCTTTGCTCAGCTTGAAAAATAGGGAATAGGTGGCCGGATCTACCCCAAAGGGCCATCGGCCCTAGGGGGGTTTGGCCAGTGGCCTATGGTAAACTACCCCTTTTCTGTACCTCGAAGGTAGGTGCCCGGGAGAATTGGCGGCTTGCCAAGCTGCTTTTATACTACCCTGCCTGTTAAGGCAGGAATGGTGTACCATCATCAAGGCTAAGTATGCTCCATTGACCGATAGTGCAGAGTACCGTGAGGGAATGTTGAAAAAGCAGGTAGTAAACTGGTGAAAAGCCTGAACTAGTGGCTCCACAAGCAGCTGGAATCTTAGCAGTCATTGGCTCCGGCTCATGGCTCAATGTGGGATGACAGCGTACCTTTTGTATAATGGGTGAATTGCTTGCCCATGAGGATTGTGAAATCCTTTGAAAAACTGACTCATGACCAGGGATGGTCGGTATTATGATTAGCTCATAATGCTAACGGTGAAACCTAAGGAGATATTCTCTATGGCAATACCGTGGGAAGTTGAGAAATCGTAGGAATAGGTGGACAAATGTAGTCCATTAGAGTAATTCTAAAGCACATAGAGCAAATAAGATTACTTCTTTTTCTCAACCCTGTAACGACTGATTCGAAAGAAGAGACTAATATAGATTGGTAACACGTCAGCACTCAAATATTCCATGAAATCATGGTAAACAATTCTTAAGAAGTAATTATCCTTAAATAACTCAATCATGAGAATTTCCTGTTTACCTAAAATTTCTTTGAGTTGAAGGTATAGTCTAAACAGATATGAAAATATCTGAATATTTGCAGCAAGATGATGGTGGGTGCATGGTAATAGCCCTAGCTAAAGCGACCCCGGTTTAGCCCCAACCTGTCGGACCAACTCCCCCGGTCTTGGCTGCCAGCCCAAGGTCTAGGATAGCCCCCCTAGGTCCAACCCGAGGGCCTGGCCCTTGGCGGACCGGGGTTTCCAAGCCAAAGGGTCGGGGCCACGAAGCGGGGGGTGGGATCTGGCAGAGGGCTCCGGCCGGTGATAGTACCGACCATCAGACCCGAACCCAGGTGATCTTGCCATGGCCAAGTGTTATTTCATAAGACTGAACGGGTGTTCTGGACGCCCAGTTGAGGGGTGACCCTCAATGTAAATCTGGCTCATAACGGTGAAGCCTAAGGTCTTAAGAGACTATGGTAATACCGTGGGAAGTTCTATAATCGTAGAAACCACCTCCTTAGAGATACTCTTGATGGAGGACATAGTCTTTTATAGAACCCCGTAACGACTGACTGAAAGGAAGGCTTTTAATCCAAGTCCCCTAGGTCCAAGCAGCTCGGACTACGCGGACCGGGGTTAAAGGCAACACGCCAGCACTTCTAGGTTTCAGCCAATTATGGTGTTAGCATAATATATCAGGTAGACTGATAAAGCAGGAAGACTATGAGATGAAGAGCAAAACTTCTCTTTAGATTGCAGTCTTAATACGGTCCAATCTACCCAATACAGGATCTATGTTAAAACCAACTCTACCCTGCCCCTAGGACCAATGGCCTACGGGTCATGGGCCGGGGTGGATCAATTCCGAGCTTTAATCTCTCCTTATTTCTTTCCTTCCGGAAAATGCTGTACAAATTACAGTAATGTCTATTGGGTAGGGTCAGGATAGGGAGTATAAATATTCTAACACCTAAAATTGGTAAGAAGTTGAAGGTATAGTCTACTCCAGTACGAAAGTATTGGGCAATAGGTCCGTTGCAAGGGACTCCGATGAGCTGTGGCAAGGGGTGAAAGGCCAATCTAACCTGGAGATAGCTGGTCTTCCGCGAAACCCGTTTTAGCGGGTCGCCCATCATTGTGATCTAACCCTAGAGGACCCGAGCCGTAGAAGCCCCGTACGAACCGAAGGTGACCGGGGGGACAGCCTTGGGTGTGCAGGTTTCAGCCCTCGGCAAGCCCCCCTAGGTCCAACCCGAGGGCCTGGGCGGACCGGGGTTCGTTACTAGACGGTACGGCACTGGAAGCCACGCAGCTTCGCTGCATAATCGGGGGGCTGTCATGGCTCTATCGATGGCTTCTAACCCCGGAAATGTATAGTATACAATGGTGGGCAATCAGACGTATCGTGATAAGGCGATTCGTCAAAAGGGCAACAGCCCAGAACAGGTGTTAAGGTCCCTAAGAACTACTGAGTGAACACAAGGCAGTCCTCTCCAGTGTTTCTCCACAAAGTGGGCTTGGCTTTCAGGCCTATCCTTTCATAAGGATAACAATTTGGCTATATGCTGGAAACTCCTGTAAGATGTTAGATGGTCATACCTAAACCCTACCCTGCCCCTAGGACCAATGGCCTACGGGTCATGGGCCGGGGTTACCAACAATTCTAACATAGGGACAATCAGCAGGGAAGTTAAAAGATTAACCCCTCAACGACCACACGCCGAAACTAAACTACAAGTAGTTAATAAATCTACATCCCGGACTTTTCAATTACACCACACTACCAAGAAGGAAGCTTTTGTTTACTTTCTCCTTTAGGACCCGCCCCCTAGGACCGCCCCGGTCCGGGACAGGCCCTCGGCTTGGACCTTGGGGACTTGAAGGGTCTAGGGAAGGGGGTAGGGTTTAACCTGTAGTTTAGTATGATATGGTCTAAACATGGTTGAAAGATCATGATATAATATTGTGGAAGCAGCCACCTTTTAGTGAAAGCGTAACAGCTCAGTGGTCTGAGCTTCCCTACCAGGCCCCAGTCCACGTAGGCCGAGCCTGCTTGGCCCTAGGGGACTTACTCTTCTAGTGGGAGCACCTTCGTAGGGAGGCCTTTCAGGGCGCCAAGAATGTAACGGGTCTATAGTAGTTGTCTCCTTGGAACTCTCGAACGGGAATCTTTTGTTCAAACCAAGGGGTGGCAGCCGGCACAGGTGCAGAGCTCCTCCGCCTGAATTTCCTCACCGAAACCCTGTCCTAGGTGCCAAATTCTAGGGGTAGCGGAATACCCAGCAAATGGAATGAAGCTTGCTCATCGAGCCGGTGGACATAGCTGGGCTGAGAATGCTGACATGAGTAGCCTCAAAAGAGGGGTATTCCCTCTTCGCCGGAAGCAGAAGGGTTTCATATGTTAGGTCCATACCAGCATGAGTAAAGCAGCGGCCTCTAAGGCAGCTTAGAAGGGAGGCCTTCTCGAAGGAGTCCTAGGGACCAAAAGCTCTTGGACTTACACCTGTCGATGAGTAACTCTTCTGTAGGGCAGTAACCTTCCTTAAAAGTATACCTTGCCATAACGCACCCTGGTCATTAATTATCCCTGCTCCAACGAATCTCTCGCACACAAGCGAGTTGTGCTGAAGCCCTAGCCCCTAGGACCGCCCCGGTCCGGGACAGGCCCTCGGCTTGGACCTTGGGGACTTGAAGGACCGGGGTGCAAAGTACCAGGTAATCAGAGGTATACTTCATGGGAGAAAGGTTCGGGAAAGAGCCCTACGGAAACCAGCCCCCCCTAGGTCCAAGGGCCTGGGCGGACCGGGGCTGGAAAAGTACAACCAACCGTACCCTAAACCGACACTGGTCTGCTGGTAGAGCATACTAAGGCGTAGAGGTAATCGTCTTGAAGGAACTCGGCAAGATGACCCCGTAACCTAGGAAGAAGGGGTGCCACTTGTTAGGTGGCGGCACTAAACAGGGGGGCGCGACTGTTTACTTAAAACACCGGACTCTGCTAACACTAACGTGGATGTATAGAGTCTGATACCTGCCCGATGCTAGATAATCAACTAAGCCGTTCTAGGATGGCAAGGGAAGCTCTAGTCAATGGCGGCTGTAACCTTGACGGTCTGGCTATATAGGGCCGTCTTAAAACTCGGCTATTTGCTGAGATACCATATTAGGTAACTAGTACGTGGTCTTTAAACACCTTAGAAGTAAGTTAATAGTTTTAGTAAAAATGTTCTCTACACTTGTTTTATTCTTCTCGACCTGTAACAATCTAGTTAATAATGGTAATCAGCAGGAAAGACTAGTTGATAATAGCAATTCCAACTCACCCTGCCCCCTAGGACCGGTGGCGGGTCAGGGCCGGGGGGAGGCCAAAAAGTATTGGCTAGGGGGGTTTGCAGAGGGTGAAGGTTCAGTTTCAGCGTCTGTCAAGGTTCATTCTGACTTCAGATTTGGGGTTAATGTTCAGCCAGAGTTTGGTGTAACTCAACACGAAAATGGTAAGCATATCCTAGCTGAGTTTAGAGACCTGTTTGACGGCAAAGGAAACCTTCACTTGAAACCCGGATCCCAAGACGTGTGGGAGTTTAAGTTATCAGGCTTGACTAATCTTATAGATCACGTTGTACCGTTTTACCTTAAGTATGTAATACCTTTCAGTGGTAAAGTAAAGGAATTCAACACTTTCCTGGAAATCCTTGAGAGGAAACAACGGAAAGAGCATTTTACCCAAGAAGGTCTAATAGATATGGTTAAGCTCGCTTATACACTCAATGAGGAGGGTAAGGGCAAAATGCGAAAACGAACACTAGAGGAGGTACTTGCTATTATCCGGGACAAAAAGGCATACTTTGCCAATCCCAACAACTAGAATCCTCAGAGGCCATACGCCGAGCAGGCAAAGGTACCATTCTTTCTCTTCTTTTCCTTTGACCTTACATTTTTAATATATTCCCGCTACTTAAAAATACCCCCCCTTTGCCTAGACGACGGGCGAGCGGTCCCAGTGAGGAGAAATGATGATCCTTTCCTTGAAGATATGGTCCAATCCCTTACGAAAGTAGAGGGTATTAAGCCTAAGGTAGCGAAATTTCTTGGCATTTAAATGATGTCCCGCATGAAAGGTTTAACGAAGCTCCCACTGTCTCCAAGACGAGCTCGGCGAAATTGAATTATCCGTGAAGATGCGGATTACCCCCAGCTAGACGAGAAGACCCTTTGAAGCTTGACTGCAGCTAGCTAGTGTGTAACCGCTACTCGGTTGCAAAGGGAGTCGACTAGACAAGATACCTTGACCTTTGTAGTAGGTTTCACTGTAAATGCTGGCTAGTAGGCAGTTTGTCTGGGGCGGCAATCCTCACCTAAAGTAACTGAGGAGTCCGAAGGTGTGCTTTGCTAGGTTGGAAACCTCTCTATGGCCATGGAGAGCCTAAGTAAGCGCAATGGTACAAGCATGCTTGACTGTGAGACCTACAAGTCTATCAGGAACAACCCATTCTACCTACCCCTCCCCCTCGGGCAGCCCCTCCAACCCGAGGTGGACCTGGGCCGGGGCGGAGATGCCACCCGGTGGCCAGGGCTGAACTGCTCTTGTTCTCTACACTGTACTATTGCTAAGAATCTATAGTTACTGGTGAAACCGCTTATTTTAGACCCCGGCCCATGACCCGTAGGTCATTGGTCCTAGGGGCAGGGTAAGTATGACAAGTATAGTAATTATCTTCTCTCTGCTGAAATAACTAAGCAAGCGGCTATACGGTTGCCTTCTCGGCTCCGGAGATTCCCCCCAAGTCCAAGACGTTGGCGGACCGGGGCAGGGAAGCCTTGCCGGTCGGTAGTAAGCAGGTAGAGTAAACATAGGGTAGCTAGGTGCAATGGGTTTAGGTAACTAGGGCATAGTGACCCGGTGATACATTATGGAATGCTCATCGATCAACGGATAAAAGCTACTTCTTAATCCCTAAGAGTGGCTCCTGCAAGATACTGGAAAATGCAGGTAAATACTACTGTATGCTGGAAACTCCTTAGAGTCCTTGGTCCGAAGACAAGACGGAACAACCCAAGGGATTGGACAATCAGCAGGAAACCAGAAGGGATCCTCAGAGACTACACGTAGTAAACTAGTTAAACCCTGCCCCTAGGACCGCCCCGGTCCGACCAAGGGAAGGCCCTCGGCTTGGACCTTGGGGACTTGGGAGTCCAGGAAAGGACCGGGGTTCTAATTAGTTAAGATATAGTCCCCTCTCAATAGAAATATTGAGTGAGTCCCAATGACTCACTAAGATGTGTCCAATCATTCTGTTTGCATAATTGGGAAACATTCATTTAGAGTAGCTTAAAAAATTCCCTCAAGCACAGAATGTTACAAGTCTTAGAAGATACTAGACTCAAGGGATAACAGGCTGATCCTCCACGAGAGTCCATATTGACTGGGGGGGTTGGCACCTCGATGTCGGCTCATCCTATCCTAGAGCAGTATAAGGTTCTAAGGGTTCGGCTGTTCGCCGAGTAAAAGGGTACGTGAGCTGGGTTAAGTACGACGCGAGTCAGTACGGCTTCTATCTACTGGGGGGAGTTGGAAGTAAGGAGGAAGCTATTTTTAGTACGCGAGGACTTAAATGGAGCGACCTCTGGTTTACCAGTTATCAGCGGCCAATAAAGCTATGGTATGGCTGGGAAGCTACGTCGCGAATAGATAACTGCTGAAGCCATATCAAGCAGGAAACTACTCCTCTATACTTCCTTATAAACTTAGGGTAGACCACCCTATTGATAGGGCCTGGGTGCAATAGCAGTAATGCTTTCAGCCTCGGGCTACTAATGGTTAAGCAACTTGGTTTTACCAGATCGTTCTACCTTGTAATCAGAGCAATGCCCCTTAACTACCGTTCACATAACCCCTGGCCCCTAGGACCGCCCCGGTCCGACCAAGGGAAGGCCCTCGGCTTGGACCTTGGGGACTTGGCCGCCCCTACCTAATAGAAAAGGGGGTTTTCCCTAGTGATTCTATGCTTCTTTTTAAGCATATGTTTGGTAGGGAATTGTTAAGTATAAATTAGTAAGGAGTAAAAGGGGGGGGTGCAAATATAGCCTCGCCCCTAGGACGTAGAGCCCTTGGTTCGAGACCGGGGCCCCGGTCCACGTAGGCCGAGCCTGCTTGGCCCTAGGGGACATTGGCAAAGGTAAGATAAGTATAATTTAGTAGAGGTGAAAATAGAGTTAGTATAAATGTGTAGAGGTGCAAGAATAGGGGAAGTTACCCTGCCCCTAGGACCAATGGCCTACGGGTCATGGGCCGGGCCCCGGTCCACGTAGGCCGAGCCTGCTTGGCCCTAGGGGTACGTGCTTTCCCTTGGAGGTAATTCAAGCATAGTTTTACCTTGAAGGGTTTTCCTTGATTACCCTGCCCCTAGGACCAATGGCCTACGGGTCATGGGCCGGGGAAACATAGGGGGACCGGGGCGGGTTGGACCTAAGGACTTGAAGGACCGGGGGAGACCGGGGGTGGGTCGTCACCACTTGCGCCCTTTCAGGGCCATACAAAGAGGGAGGAAAATGGTTTCATAACGGTGATCATTATATCACGTGTTACTGGGTGTAATGGTCTTTAAGATATAACCTTTTCTACCATTGCAGCTATTCGACCTTATCTTTTGGCCCTTAAATTCCCGGTTGCTGGTATGGTAGCTCTGCCCCCCCTCCGGCCACCTACAGCCAGTTCCCAAGCCCGAGGGCTCGTCCACTGGGGGTCCGCGTAGGACTAGCCTGCTTTGTGGGAAATGTCGGATGTAAAAACAAAAGGACACCCTGCCCCCTAGGAGCCCCCCTAGGTCCAACCCGAGGTGGGACCGGGGCCGTAGGCGGGTCTAGGGCCGGGGGTAAAAGGAAAAGTGGCCGAATGGGTTAAGGCAATAACCTGCTAAGTTATGGGACTAAATGGTCCTTGAGGGTTCAACTCCCTCCTTTTCCGCTACAAGAATCTATGTTTGTTTGATAATTTCCTTTCATTAAAGTAAGATCTCTCTTTATTTTTGTCCTGGGTCTGGTCTCCCCACCCCACTTAATCAATAAACCTATTGGTTGTCGGGTTAGCTTAATGGTAAAGCTTTCGTCTTGTAAACGAGGTATGGTGGTTCGAGTCCACTACCCGGCTCATTATGGAACCCTAATAATCCTACCCACCCCAAAGGGTCGGGCGGGTGGGACCGGATTCCTCCCTAAACCCACCGCTCTTAGGTCCTACATTCCGGCAGGGGGGTGAGCCAAGCTTGGAGTCATCCTATTTTGGTGAGCTGTAATAGATATTTCCCCTAATCGCTCCTTATAGAGATGAGGAGTATGTAGCTCAAAGGTAGAGCAGCCGCCTTTTAAGCGGTTTTGTTGGGGTTCGAACCCCCACATACTCAGTTTAATGGTACTCTTGTTCCACTCTTTAACTCTGATTATGATGAACTATTCATTTTTCTCCAAATCCTGGATTCTAAAGGAATCAATTGGCATGTTTCTACTCATTATACTAGTCATTTTGCATCTCTTCTCGAGACCCCCCCACCATTTGTAGGACCACCCCGGCCCATGACCCGTAGGCCATTGGTCCTAGGGGCAGGGTTAATTCCAAGGGCTTGTGGTCTAACTGGAAAAACAATTAACTTGTCACGTTGAAAGATGTCGGTTCGAGTCCGTCCAAGCCCGTGCCCCGGTCACCGTCCCGGTCCTTGCCCCGGTCCACCTCGGGTTGGAGGGTCAAGGATTTGATTTCCCGAGCCAACCCCGAGCCGTGGGCTAGGAAGGGGTGATAAGCACACGGGGGGGTGACAAAAGGAAGATTAGAAGCCTCCCTGCCCCTAGGAGCCCCCCTAGGTCCAACCCGAGGTGGGACCGGGGCCGTAGGCGGGTCTAGGGCCGGGGGTGGCCTTGGGACAGGACCAAGGTAAGGTGTCTTGATCACCAAACCCTTGTTACTTGAGCAATGCTATTAATATCCATCTTACTCTTTTCGGCCGTTGTGCCTCTAACTTCCGTTCACATGAGTACTCATGTTTTCAATAGACTAGCCATCTTAGTATTACTCTACTCCTCGGTATTGGCTTGGAACATGCTCTATTTAGAGCCAATAGGTGTAGGCCTAGGGATCTATGGTGGACTATCTCATGTCACTCTACTCTCTCAAGCATTTGATACCTTTATCCTGGCCTGCGCTTCCATTATTCTGCTTCTTGGTTCCGGGTCCATACCTGTTTTTGGGCAGCAAAATTCAAGGTTTGAACCTACCCGCCTCCTAGGACCGGGGCCGGGGGTTGCCAAAGGCAGAGTGGCTGAATACCCTCTAATTATCCTCTTCACGACTCTAGGTATGAGTTCCCTTGTTTCTAGTAGTGATTTGGTCACTCTCTTCTTGTCTATAGAGCTACAAAGCCTTGCTCTATACATCCTCGCCACGATCTATCGGGACTCAGAGGCAGCAACATCTGCCGGTCTGAAATACTTCCTAGTAGGTGCGCTCTCTTCTAGCTTGATCCTGCTAGGATCTTGCTTACTCTATGGATTAACAGGGGTTTCTAGTTTTGAAGGGGTATATCTCCTGTGCTCAATGGCTGTAACCAATAGTGGGATCCATATAGCTCTAGTTATTATAGGTATTGCCCTACTATTCAAAATAGCTGCTGCTCCCTTCCATAACTGGGCCCCAGATGTTTATGACGGGGTGCCAACCATCGTGACTACATGGCTAGCTATTATGCCAAAGGTTGCCATCCTTGCCTTCCTAGGAGAGTTCCAGGGATTTACCCATCTAGGTAGAATTTACGAAACTGCCTACCCGATCTGGCCCAATATTCTACTAGTAAGTGCACTACTATCCCTAGTTATTGGTGGTCTGCTCGGCCTAGCTCAATACCGAATCAAACGTTTGCTAGCATACAGTACGATCTCGCACATGGGCTTCATCCTACTAGCTCTAGCTATCAATACTCCTGAGGGTATAGAGGCGTACCTTTTCTACCTAGTGCAGTACGTACTTACGAGCACCAACATCTTCTTCGTGCTACTGGCCTTTAGTAATCACCCTTACGGGTCCGCATGGGATACCCCCTCTTCTGCTGGCTCTTCGCTCTTAGATAACGCTGAGCTGCCTAAAAAGGCACCGATCCTGTACATTTCTCATATTAGCCGGAACTCTGATATTCAGTCAAACCCTGCGTTAGCCCTAGCCTTCGCTATCACCCTCTTCTCCATGGCAGGGATACCTCCACTGGTAGGTTTCTTTGCTAAGCTGATGGTGGTTTACTCAGCTACCCACAGTGGTTACTTGTTCTTAGCGACTATAGCAATCCTAATTAGCGTTATCAGTGCAGCCTATTACCTACGAGTTATACGAGTCATCTTCTTCGATACTCCCCAATTCACTGAGACTACCACTTGGTGGGTACGTCCCAATGGAAATAATTCCATGGTTATAGGAACTATTACCCTATTAATTATACTCTTCATAGCTAATCCCCTCCCAATACTAAACTGCCTGCACCTTCTGGCTCTCTCTCTATTCTACTGGTAATGTTACTTTTCTTCATCTTATTCGTTCCTCTGTTCGTGCTAATTCTTTTAGCGGTTCACATGTTGGTTGCTACCAACAACCCTGACTCTGCTAAAATGGCGCCTTATGAATGTGGGATGCCCCCAGCTTCTGATGCCCGTCATAAATTCCAAATTAGTTTCTTCCTTGTTGCTATCCTCTTCTTAGTTTTCGATCTTGAAATACTCTTTCTCTACCCTCTTGTTGTTTCTCTTTACCACATATCAACCTTTGGTTTTTGGGTAGCTATGGTTTTCATCCTTCTTTTAACAGTCGGTTTTGTTGCAGAGTTAGCTTCAGGTGCTCTTGATTATGCTTCACATAGAACTACTTCTTCTCCTACTAAAAATTTCCCCTATATTTTAAATGAGTTTGAACTCATAACTCATAGCGAAGCGTATATTAGTGCTTTAATAAATGTACGAACATTCAATGACTAAGCGGAGAGCCACATTAGCAATAATCCAGAGCACCCTACTACTAGGTTAGGGTCATAGCTCAGTCGGTTAGAGTGCTGTGTTGATAACGCAGTGGTTGAGGGTTCGAACCCCTCTGATCCTAGACTAAAATCTGATAAAACAAAAGTAGTAAGGGTAATGCCAGGAATAGTTCGGACCACCCCGGCCCTTGACCCCGGTCCCACCTCGGGTTGGACCTAGGGGGGGCTGGTTTCCGTAGGGTTTACTCAAACAGCTCCAGCAGCTTCTTTACACCATCTTCTGCTGCTCCTGCAAATGGCACATCTATTCCTCTAACTCCTTTCAACAACAAGTGTCTGACTGAACCCCGGTCCGCGTAGTCCGAGCTGCTTGGACCTAGGGGGCTAGGTTTGCTAGGAGAGGGGTTTCATCTAATAGGAGTTTATCAGCAAGAGATCTTGAATTTCTTGATACACTTAGAGAGGGAAAGACATTGGGATAAACCTAAGGGAAGTATACAACATTTGGTATTTCAACATAGGGACAAGATAAGGAATGGTGTAGGAATGGTTTTCCTATCAACTGTCAGGCGAGAGTATTGAAGGTATCTCCAACCCCGGTCCTAGACCTGTGGCCAACGGTGGCTAGGGCTGGGTTGAGACATAAGAACTAGGAAGATATATAAGGAAATTCAAGTATAGTAGGGGCAGGGTAGTCTGAGAGCACCTCTCCCTGAGCCTTTTCCTTAATAGAGCTGTATCTAAATATGGAGGGATTTACGGTGATAGATACTGACTTCAGTAAGTACTATGATACAATACCGCACAGAGGGCTAAAGAAAATAGAGGTTTAGGGTTTCGGTGAGGGGCAAAAGTATTCATTGCTAGAACATTAGCTAAGACTCTTACTTTGAGGTCATCCCAACTTAGTTGCTCATTGATGTTACCTCATCTTGGAAGTCTATGAGAGGAGTTGTAAGAGTGTCGAAGATAGGGGAATGAAAAGGAAAGCTAAAAAGGACAAACGAGCCTTAAGGCTCGTGCTAAAGCAAGCGTCACGAAACGTGATGAAAGCCTCCGCTTTAAGATACTGGTGAAGACCAGTTTTATTGGACAAGTATGATAAGCAAAGAAGCGTTATTAAGCAAGATGCTTGCTCGCTGGCTCTTCTCAACCAATGCTAAAGATATTGGGACTCTCTACCTTATTTTCGCCCTATTTGCCGGAATGATCGGGACAGCCTTTTCAATGGCCATACGGCTAGAGCTAGCTGGGCCAGGGGTACAATTCCTACAGGCTGATCATCAACTATACAATGTGATAGTCACGGCACATGCCTTCGTTATGATCTTCTTCTTGGTCAAAAATATGTCTATGTTAAATTTATCCTCAGTTTCATTCAGAAAGATCCCTTAGACTCAAAATTTCTTTAAATCGTAGTAAATGATCCTTATAACAATAGGGATATAATAGCTAAAATAGCCAATACACAAAAAGGTGTATAAATGAATTAATAATTAGACATGGCCGGGTAATATAGTAATATATTACTTTCTTTTCACTATATGCTGAGATATCTTCAGAGTTTTTGATACTAGTGCTGTCTGTTCTTTAATGAAGAGCGGCAGAATACAGTAACAATTCAAAAAAATTAGACAATCAGCAGGAAACCAAAGGATCTTAGGTCCTAGTAGGATCCTCAGAGACTATACGTGAAATACCCTACTAAAATAAGAATTAGGGGTAAAGATATAGTCCGTTAGTTAACGAAAGTTGATTATGAAAATCGCATGCCTGCCTTGATAGGCGGTTTTGGTAATATCTTCGTACCATTACTCATCGGTGCCGTTGACATGGCATTTCCTCGTCTGAATAATGTTAGCTTTTGGTTACTGCCTCCTTCATTAGGATTACTGCTTGCCAGTAGCTTTGTTGAGCAAGGCGCAGGGACTGGTTGGACAGTTGTATGGATATGCTGTCTCTGTATGGTAACATACGGCTTAGGAAACTCCACTCGATGCGGGAACATCCTTTTACGCCCAGAGCTACTCGAGTATTTAATGATGGGCTTTTTCTTAAATTTAAAACATTTATACTCAGTCAAAAGGTTTCTGGGCAATGTCAGAGCATACATAACCCTTCAAGGCCCTCCCACGGTCCTTCGGCCAACGATCCTAGCCCCTAGGGCTGAGGACAAGGTATTTACCGAATGGTTGGTTCCTGGTTTAGGAATGTTTATAAGTGGATTCTCTAAATGTGAATCTTGTTTTTCTATATCTGTTTCCCCTCAATCTGATCAAGTAAGAGCTTTTTATATAATTGGGCTGAATAATAAGGATGCCTTCTTATTAAATAGAATCAAAGCCTTGCCCGCTGGGCCTAAAGGAGAATGCCTTTCTACGAAAACCGAAACCTCTGAGTTTCTCGAATACTTTGTGGGTTTTGTTGATGGGGACGGTTGTTTTAGTGTTTGTAAATGTGGCAACTACTATTACCTAAAATTTAGCATAAGCCAAGCCTTATATAATATAAGAATTCTTTACTATATTAAGTCCAAGTTAGGTTATGGGAGCGTAAAAAAGAACAAAAACAAAGGAGTTGCTGAGTTTAAAATAACCAATAGAAAGGTCTTAGCTAAAATAATCTTCCCAATCTTTGATACGTTCCTACTACGAACTAGTAAATATTGGAATTACGTTTTATTTAAAAAGGCTTATGTTATATTGGAGGATCCTCATCTGACTTCAGAGGATAAGGCTAGACTTCTAGAATCTCTTCTAAAAGAGCCACTTCCAATAGACAACTGTTCTCCGGCCCTTAATAATTTGGACCCTCTTCTAAGCTCTTATGAAGAGATTTCTCTCGTGATAACAGACAACTGGCTCAGTGGGTTTGTGGAAGCCAAAGGTTGTTTTGAAATAAACCCAGATGGGCAGTCTTTTAATGTTGAGTTCTTTTTAGTCCAGAAATTAGACAAAAAACTCTTAGAGCTAATAAGACGTATTTTACACATTCCTGGGAAGATCATTAAGAATCAAAATTTAAATGTTCTTAACACTAAAAACAAACGTGCCCTAAATAATATAAAGGGTATATTTGAAGGGAAATTTAAAGGAATGAAGGCTTTGGAATTTAAATTGGTGTGCAAAGCTCTTTATTATCGGGAAACCAACCAACCTAAAGTTGCAAATATTCTATATACCTTCAGAAAGCTGAAAGCTAAGGGAAACCTTGGTTCGCAAACCCCCGGTCCTTCGGCCTCCTAGGGGGCAGGGGAGGCTTGGGGGTACAAGCCTTTGGTGTCTCACCCTGCCCCGTACGGACCAATGGCCTTCGGGTCATGGGCCGGGGTTTGGATCGAGACCGTTACGGTGCTTCAGATGGTTTTAATGCTAGGGTATTATGTAAGAATGGTTTTGACAGGAGGACAATCCGCCTGCAGGACCGATTGCCCTAAGGTCCTGCATCAGAGACTAAATGTGGAGCTCCACCTTTCTTCTGGCTAAAGCAACTGCTGACTATGTTTGTCCTGGCCACCATCCCCTAGGGCCGCTCGGCCTACGTGGACCGGGGCCGCGGTCGGTCCTAGCCCGTCCCGGTGCCCGAGGGCTGTGCCCTGGGTTCGAGATCCGGCTAAGACTAGGCAGACCCTTCTTGGACCTAATTTCAGGTTTACCGACCTAGGGGCCAAGGCTGAGTCCCCAAGGTCCAAGCCGAGGGCGGACCGAGGCAAGATAACGAAGCCGACAGAAGATAGGTGGATGAAGGGATAGTCCGATCACCATGGAAACATGGTGCGTGCATCGATACTCCTCTGGTTCAGCCCTGGCCCCGTACGGACCTGTGGCCGAAGGTCCAGGACCGGGGGTTAGCTTGAACTAGCTCCGGCCCTTGCCATGTCCAACCCACCCCCGGCAGCCCAAAGGGGCCCACAGCCCCGGTCCCACCTCGGCTTGGACCTAGGGGGGCTCCTAGGGGCAGGGGAGGCTTGGGGCGGTCATTTCTTGGACCCTCGGGTTGGACCTAGGGGGGCTTGCCGAGGGCACACCCAGGAATTTCAAGCTGAGCACCAGAGGACGAGGGTGTCTAACATTTAAGGTATCCACCACTAGCAGGTATCAACTCTCACTCTGGAGGATCTGTGGACCTAGCTATCTTCAGCCTACACCTTGCTGGTATCTCTTCCATGCTGGGTGCCATAAACTTCATAACGACCATCTTAAATATGCGGGCACCGGGTCTTTCATTACACCGAATGCCCCTGTTCGCATGGGCTGTATTGGTGACAGCCGTTCTGTTGTTATTATCTTTACCAGTACTAGCAGGTAGCTATTTCTGCCTCTTCTATAGTTCTATAGGCTCTGGAGCTATAGATGCCTATCTGGCTATATGCTGGGAACCCCACCCCGCCTACCCCGGTCCTGGACCTTCGGCCACCGGTCCTAGGGGCCAGGGCTTTTTTTTGAAGTTAAGAGTATGGTGGAGTGGGCAATCAGCAGGTAACCTCCTTAGCAAAAAAGGGAGGGCACCTCAGAGACTACACGCCAGAGCCTGCAGTACGGACAGCGTTCCCTCTGGGCCAAAATTGGAAGGGAACCTGGGACACTATCTTGCCGGATTAATAGAGGGCGACGGATCTATTATTGTTCCTTCTAGTATACGCTCACCCAAGGGGAAACTCAACTATCCTTCAATCCAGGTAGTGTTTCATTTAAAAGATTTACCTTTAGCTCTAACCATTCTTAATGCCATAGGGCAAGGCTCACTCAAACGGGTCAAAGGAGCTCAGGCCTATGTTCTATCTATTAACAGCTTGCCTGGAGTGGTTAAGGTGGTAGAGCTCATAAATGGTAAAATGCGTACACCTAAGGTTGCAGCCCTTCATCGCTTGATCACTTTTTTGAATCTTAACCGAGAATACAACTTCCCGCTACTTCCAGTAGATACTAGTCCATTAGAGTCTAACGCCTGGTTTGCCGGCTTTGTTGAAGCCAATGGTTCTTTTTATGTACGTACTACGGAGACCCCCCTTAAAATAGCACCCCAGTTTGTGCTAGAGCAGCGTTACGAGTCTCCCAACGGAAATTATCAAGAAATAATGGAGGCACTAGCCCACTATCTATTATCTAACTTAAAAATATTGCAGCGCAAAGATAGGGCTACCCCTTCCTTCCGAGTACGTACAAATTCGCTAGCGGGAAACCTTATATTGGTATCCTATTTTACTTCTTTCCCACTTTTTGGCTCTAAGCGGTTAGATTACTTTGACTGGTGTCAAGGCGTGGAATTAGTGGCAAAAGGAAACCATAAAACTACCCAGGCTTTAGTTTCTATGAGAAAGTTAAAAGCCGGCATGAACAACAACCGTACTCTTTTTATGTGGGAACACCTCGTCGTCTTTTATAAACCTTAGGTCCCGGTGTGTCACAGCACGCTGTTCAATCTGCAGGTAAGATATAGTCCGATCCAAGCGGTAACGTTTGGCGAGCCCGCCTGGGCTAATTGCCCAGATCCCTCGGGAATGCTCTCTAGAGAGCGGGCCAACACTAATGGGAATCACCATGCTGCTTACAGACCGAAACTTCAACACGTCCTTCTATGAGCCTGCAGGTGGGGGCGACTTGTTATTATATCAACACCTCTTTTCACCTTTAATATCTTTATACCGTTCGTCATTACAATTATTTATCCTCTCCGACCTCTAACTGATAAAACTAATCCCTCAAAGGAATTTCACTTACCAAGCCTTGGCCGTAGGACCGCCCCGGTCCTCCAAGGGCCGGAGGTGGGCCTCCTAGGGGGCAGCCCTAGCCCCTAGGACCGTTGGCCACAGGTCTAGGACCGGGGGTGAATTCCTAACATGGTTAATGGGTTTTACCGAAGGAGATGGTTCATTCATAGTTTCAGGAAGAGGTAATTTACAGTTTGTTATAACACAAGGGGACAAGGACGTACAAGTATCATCATTTAATGGTAATCTTATATTACCTAGTAGAAAGAGATGGCTTCTAAATCAATAATACTGTATGGTAGGCCTTGTCATCTTCCAAGTAACTGTAAATTAAGGGTAGTTATAATGAGGCAATGGTTTAGAATCAGCCCTGGCCCCTAGGACCGTTGGTCGAAGGTCCAGGACCGGGGTTAGGAAAGAGAGGGGATGGCTTAACGCGAGTTATGAAGCTGTTAGGGCAGGTGTTTAAACTCTCGCTTACGTAATATAGTACTACTTTTTCACCACAATCTTTCTAATTGCCTCTTTGGTTTTCCACCCCGGCCCCGGTCCCACCTTGGGTTGGACCTAGGGGGGCTCCTTGGGGCTAGGTATTGGCTAGCTAAGACTGCTCCCTTTAGGGACGCAGGGGAAGGAGGTAGGCTCTGTCTTAGCAACCCCGCCCTAGGACCCGTGGCCCTTAGGGGCCGGGTAGTTATAAGGTGACCTTAAGTAGTAATTTTTATAAAGACCCAACACAGCAAATTCAAGTAAAACAGAATGCCATACGCCCTAGTCCTTATTTAAAATCTACATGCAACCCTTAGAGGCAAATGTAAGGTAAATAAGCCTTTCCTTACAGGGAAAGGGAGCATACTTATAGTCAAAGGGTGGACTATAACTTAAGTATGGTGAGATATGCTTAAGGATAAGTTTGCTTGGCAACACTAGTGAAAACGGTCAAGACCTACCCCTAGTTCAAGACCGTCGGTTATCTAAGTAATCGCTACAGACTGGGTCACTGGTGGGTACCTGCAATTGGTGCTTGATGTACAGTCGTTATCTCCGTGATCAAAATCACCACAAGGCTATCTAAGAAACAAAGATTAAACCAAGACTTGACCATGTTTTGGGGGGACATCAATGTTGAGGTAGTACATGAACTTTAAAGGTGGGGAGGGTTAAACCTATAATTTAAAGTTTGGAGATATGGGTTCTTTGGTCATCCTGAGGTTTATATTTTAATCATCCCTGGCTTTGGCATCGTGAGCCATGTTATATCAGCCTTTGCAGGTAAGCCGATCTTTGGTTACCTTGGCATGGTCTATGCTATCCTAAGTATTGGTATACTAGGTTTTATTGTTTGGTCTCAGCAAAGACCTAGCCCCGGTCCCCCAAGGGCCAGGCCCTCGGGTTGGACCTAGGGGGGGCTCAGGTGGGACTCCATTGCTGTGAAGTAATGGTAATAAACTTCGCTATATGCTGGGAAGGTTTACGTGCTTTTAAGTACTAATAGAGAAATTCAGTTAACTCCTCTTTTAGTAACAATCTTACTAGCTATACCCAATCAGCAGGAAACCAAAAGGAACCCCGGCCCATGACCCGAAGGCCATTGGTCCGTACGGGGCAGGGTCGGCATCCTGAGTAGGATCCTCAGAGACTATATGCGAAGGTTCTTTTGATTTTACCTCTTCCCCGGTCCGCGTAGTCCGAGCTGCTTGGACCTAGGGGACTTGGATTGGAAGCACCATAAGTATATAGATCCAGGGTGGCTTCAATGATTTATCAAAAGCTCTGAGATTCCAAAGCCCTGGCCCCTAGGAGCCCCTCCAACCCGAGGGCCTGGCCCTTGGGGGACCGGGGCCGGGGTGCTAAGGTAAACTCAAAAGAATAAGGGATAGTCCACAGTTAGTTTAAACTAATTGCATCATCTTTATACTGTTGGGCTTGATGTTGATACACGAGCCTATTTCACAGCGGCAACGATGATAATTGCCGTACCCACGGGGATTAAAATCTTCTCTTGGTTAGCTACTCTTTTTGGAGGTACAATTCGATTGGCTACTCCAATGTTATTTGCTCTTGGTTTCATTTTTCTGTTTACCATTGGTGGTCTTTCGGGTATAATCTTAGCCAACGCATCTCTTGACATAGCAATGCATGATAGCTACTATGTAGTAGCCCATTTTCACTATGTTCTCTCAATGGGAGCTGTTTTTGCCCTCTTTTCTGGTTGGTATTTCTGGAGTCCTAAAATATTAGGTAAACCTTATAACGAACTTTTAGGTACAATTCATTTCTGGAGTTTCTTTGTAGGAGTAAACTTAACTTTCATGCCTATGCATTTCCTGGGCTTAGCAGGTATGCCAAGACGTATCCCTGATTATCCTGACGCTTTCGCAGGTTGGAATATGGTTGCTTCATTTGGCTCTATCGTATCTCTAGTTTCTGCCTTTTTATTTGTATTTATTCTCTATGATCAATTAACTTCTGCTGTACAAGCAGGGCCTAACCCTTGGTTTGTACCTCAATTCTTTGATAGTAATGTTCCTGTGTCTAATACTATCTCAGCACCTACGTTAGAGTGGGTTATCTCTTCACCCGCTCCTTTTCATCATTATTCAGAGTTACCTATCTCTACTTAATAAAAATTCCCCCCCCCCCTCCTTTCCTCCGGCCACCATGGGCCGTCCTATGTCCAGTCCCCTAGGTCCGAGGGCCTGTCCCTTGGCGGCTGACTTCGTGGGTTGGCAAACCCAGGTCTAGGTAGGCCGCTTAGCTTAAATGGAAGAGCATAATACTTCTAATATTACTATTCAGGTTCGATCCCTGAAGCGGTCATCGTAACTCTTCCTTGTTTGAACTCCAGACCCGGTCACCGCCCCGAAGGTAATTACTTTATTCTTCCTCTTTGGATAGTAAATCAAATAGAATTTCATTCTAGTAGGGAAGTAGAGTGAAAACACCAGTGTAGTCCAATTCCTACGGCCCCTTTATAGTTAACCCCTCATGCCTATGCTGATAGGGCACCTGGAAGTAGCACTCTAAAACGTTTCAACTCAAAACTTCTACGCGGATCGTAGTCTAATGGTAAGACGATCGGTTTGGGTCCGATAGATTGTAAGTTCAAATCTTACCGATCCGACAGACTAGGGCGTTACTACATAAGTAAACGAGAGAGAGATTTTTTCTAGACCCCGGCCCTGAGACTCTAGTCCCCAAGCCCGAGGGCCTGTCCCTTGGAGGACCGGGGTGAGGAGCAGAGTTGGGGCTCTAACCCTTTCTTATTTTTATTAAGCTATTGATCTTTTCTCGTTCTTTCTTTCTTTCTTTAAATAATTGGTTATGTAGAATCCCCAAGGAGATTAGCTTAACGGGAGAGCGGGTGCCTTACAAGCACAAGGTGGCAGTTCGATTCTGCCATCTCCTATATTCCTTGTGTAATAATTCATTTAATACTAATTGGATTCAAATCTAAGTATTTTCCCTGGAGTATTGAATATAATATGAACACCTTGAGTTAGATAGGGGTTACCTAGAGTTGAAATTCATTAGAGGCTAGCCTCGGCTTTTGTGCAGTTTCTTTTTATTAGGGAAGGGAAGGGAAGGCTCCCCTAGTTCTCTTTAAGTATAATAGAGGGGGGAGTGGGCATCAGGGGATGGACCCCGGTCCGCCAAGGGACAGGTGCTTGGACCTAGGGGAGGTTCTAAATTAGTATAGGGCTGAGCTACGTCTTATAAGTCGCTTTCTTTTCTTGATTAGAGTTTAAGAAACCCTTTAAGGTGGGAGCCTGGAACCCGAGGTGCAGACGGGGGCGCAGCCCTCGGGCAGCCCCCCTAGGTCCAACCCGAGGGCCTGGCCCTTGGGGGACCGGGGCCGGGGCCAGGAGGCAATAGCTCAATAGGTAGAGCATACCGCTCATAACGGTCAGCTTGGTGGTTCGAATCCACCTTGTCTCACTTTTAGATCCCTTCTTCCCTTCCCTATTTAATTGAGGGGGTACCCTGTCTTTGGGGGAAGCCCTCGGGCGTGGGGGGACCCCGTCCCCCTATCCTGCTACCCTTGTCTCCTTAGGGGTACCTTGTCGCCTTGTAGGGGGCCATGTTTGGGAGCCCTCGTACCCCTAGGGCCAAGCAGGCTCGGCCTACGTGGACCGGGGCCCGGCCCTTGACCCGTAGGCCATTGGTCCGTACGGGGCAGGGTGGGCTCCTCAGTCCCGCCCCCTATCCTCTCTTCCTTAACTATATCATTCACCTTAGGGGGGCACCCCCGGCCTGGGCTAGGTATTCGGATTTCCGGAGGAAGGACCAGGGTGAACGGCTAGTTGAATCTGAGCCGAACCTTGATGCTTGCACCTGACCGCTCTTCCTAAGTCCGAGGTAGGTTAGTACAAACTCCATTTAATTTACCCTGCCCGAAATAGGCCATTGACCAACTTTATTGTCTTCTTTTTTAAATGAATATATTCCGTGATTCCCCTCCAAATATGAAATTCTTATTTTAAGATATAATAAACAGAGGTTTACCCTGGGCCACCTGCGGTCCCAAAGGGCCCAGTCCTTAGGTCCTACGGCTCGGGGCTAGAAGGGCAGGCGGTCAAGGGTTGGTAAAAGTTGCCATCTTAGTTAGCCCCTTGAAGGTCCACGTAGCCTGCCCCGGTCCGCCAAGGGACAGGCCCTCGGCTTGGACCTTGGCCCCTGCCCCCTAGGTGGCCGAAGGACCGGGGGGGGTTTGCCTAGTTTCCTAATACCCTATTGCTTTCTAATTGGGTTCCCCTCCCCTAAACTCAATTGTTCAACCCTGGTCCTAGACCTAAGGCCAACGGTCCACCCTGCCCCTAGGACCAATGGCCTACGGGTCATGGGCCGGGCCCCGGTCCACGTAGGCCGAGCCTGCTTGGCCCTAGGGGTACGTGGGCTAGGGCTCTTAAGGAAACATGACTTGTTCCGCACCAAGAAGTAAGCAAAAGCAAACCCTAAGTAATGAGTTCATTTCTACTGGAATTACTGCCTTTCGTGGCTGTGCTCTCTGCTATCTTTGTTATAACAGCGGTAAACCCTATCCTTGGGGTGCTTTTCCTAATAGCTGTCTTCATTACCGTCTCGGCTTACCTAGCTCTTCTGGGACTAACCTTTCTAGCCCTGAGTTACCTCATCATATACGTAGGGGCAATAGCCATACTCTTTCTATTTGTCATAATGATGCTTGATATTAAGCTAGCTGAATTAAGCTCTTCAGGAGAAGAGGCCAGCAAAGTATATCCTGTCGCATTTCTTATCGGAACACCATTCCTTTGGACCCTAACCGGCTCACCATTATTTAGAGGTGACACTCTTTATAGTTGGTTTGACCAAACCACTTTGGGCATTGCTCACATCTCTGATCCTTCAGCCCTCCAATGGACAAACCTTTTCGCGGCCTTCTCTAACATTCATTCATTAGGCGTATGTTTATATACTATATACCCTCTCTGGTTAATTTATGCGGGGATCATTCTATTATTGGCTATAATAGGCCCCATTATATTATGCCTTGACAAAACTAGTGGGTCCACCTCTTAGCATACTCTTTCGTTTTTTCAATATAAAATTACCCCTTAAGTAACTTGAGATTCATTTTACCTGAACTTTAGGGCCCCTCTTATTCTAACCAAAAAGAAGCAAATGTAATAATGAATTACACATGACAATGTCCCTTATTTACATAAGAATGTTTCGACTCCTTTTAAATCCTGTTATTCTCTTTTTCCTTCTTAGCTTTCTTAGATTCTGTTTTGTTGGCGTAGTGGAGTGCTACGATTTTTCTGATACTATCTATGTTATTGACAAGCAGATTTCTGCCAACCGTTACCAATGCTGGTTAGTGCACGAGGATATCATTAATTACCATCTTGGCTTAGCTGACAACCAGATTTCAGATGCTCTTCTCGATGCTAATACTGTTAATTCTTCTCAAGGTGAGGTTTACATTTCTTATTATATAATCGACCAAGTTAATTGGAATAACCTAATAGCTGGACACCCTGAGCTAGTCTCTCAAGGCTTAAGCTGTTTCAAGACATATTCTACCATTGATCAGAGTTTTGCAGGGCCCCGAGGTGCAGAGGAAACTATTGATTACTTTCTTACTTCATATTGCTAGTCTCTTCTTATATTCTTCTTAAAATTCCCCCCACCTGTCTGACCATTAAGGTCTTAGAAAACACCCCGGCCCATGACCCGTAGGCCATTGGTCCTAGGGGCAGGGTGACTCTAGGAGACTTGGAACTAGTTACCTACGCCTTAGCTACAAGTATACCTAACTTCTGTTCTACTAAGGATCCTGCTAAATTTAGAAATTACCTTAAAGGATTAACAGGACAAACCAATGTCCCAATAGCTGCGGCAGTTACAGCTTATAGTCGAATGATCATAAATGAATTTAAACTCCTTGCTATAGCTAAAGGTCTAGACATCTACTATTCAGATACCGACTCTTTAGTGGTTAATGGTGCTTTACCTCCTGAAGTATGTGACTCAGCTAAGCTTGGCCAACTTAAGTTGGAGCACACCTTTAAGGAATATTTGCCGCACCTAAGATTTACTATCTAGAATTAGAAGATGACACAATTGTAACAAAGTGTAAAGGCTACTCTGCCCCGGTCCACGTAGGCCGACCCGCCCTAGGGGACGAAGATTAACCAAAGCCCAGTATCTTGAGCTACTAGAAGGAGGGGTTGCACAAATAGTTACACACCCCAAGGTTTTCAGTTTTGGTGGATTAAGACCCAGGGTTTAGAAGTTCTACATTTTGGTTTCTAATTATATGGAGGAAATCCGCAGCAATTCCATAGATTGAACCCGTCATAGATCGTTTAGACTATGACATAGTAGAATTGAAAGAGCTTAGACGTGGCTCAGGAGTACGCTATCTAGTGGGTTACACATGCAAGTCATATGAAGATAACCAGGTGGCGTTTTGTTTTTGCCATATGCCCCTCAAAGAAACTCCGACCCCTAGGGACCGCTCGGCCTAGTCCTTAAGGCCTTGGGGACCGGACGGAGGGGTTAAGGGAGGGTCCTCTCTCTTCTCTGGAAAATTCCCTTCATGGCGACCGGGTGAGTACCAAATAGGAATCTACCTACAGGAAGGGTTTAATGCCCATAATTCAAAAGGAACTTTTCCGCCTGCAGATGAGCCTATCCTGTAATAGATAGTTGGTGGTGGTAACGGCCCACCAAGTCTATGATGCATAGTTGGTTTGAGAGAACGGCCAACCACAGTGGCACTGAAATAAGGGTCACCCGAGGAATACTCGGCAGCAGTGAGGAATATTGGACAATGAGGGCAACCTTGATCCAGCCAACTACGAAGGGTCCTACCTAATCCCGTACAAACCCTATCGGAGAGGAGCATAATGAGTAAACTCTCCTATCAGTCCCGACAAACCTCGTGCCAGCAGTCGCGGTAATACGAGGGGGGCTAGCGTTATCCGTCTTGAATGGGCCTAGAGTGTCTGTAGGCTGCCCGCTAAGGTTAACTCTGGTCTGCCCCAAGCCTCCCCTGCCTCCTAGGAGCCCCCCGTACGGTCCAACCCGAGGGGGACCGGGGCCCGGTCCGCCAGTGGACGAGCCAACGGATTGGACCTAAGGACTTGGCGGGGTGGCTTGGACCAAGGTAGGCTAAACTCCGGTACCTACCCCAGTCTTGGACCTAATGGTTTACCGACGCCAACCCCCGGCACCGGCCCCGGTCCCCTGGACCGCTGCTAGGGAGCAGGGGGGGGGTGCTAGAGCAAGGTAGTTCACCGAGAAGTTTGACAACTAGCGAGCTAGAGTGGAATTGGGGGATCAGGGAACTCCAGGAGTAGGGATAGAATCCGGTGATCCCTGGAGGACCGCTACGGCGAAGGCCCTATCCTAAGTAACCACTGACGCTGTGAGACGAAAGTGTGGGGAGCGAAGAGGATTAGATACCCTCGTAGTCCACACCTTAAACGATGGAGGCTATAGGTTGGGACCCTTTCTCCTGCTCCATCTCTTTACAAGGGAAGGCAGGCTAAGGTCTCATCCTAGAAGCGAAGGCATTAAGCCTCCCGCCTGGGGAGTATGAAGGCAACTTTGAAACCCAAACGTCTAGACGGCCCTGAAGACCAGCAGTGAAGCATGTTGTTTAAATCGATACTCCGCGAAGAACCTTACCACTCCTTGTATGTTACACAGGTGCTGCATGGCTGCCTTTAGTTCATGTCGTGAGATATTAGGTTAATTCCGCTAATGAACGAAACCCCTCCTGTTAGTTAAATTGTTTCTTGGCCCCGGTCCGAGCTGCTTGGACCTAGGGGACCTTAGCTTGGTATTGAACCTTACTATAGAGGTGGTTAACTCCGAACCCGAGGTGCAGGTTTCAGCCCTCGGCCAGCCCCTCCAACCCGAGGGGGACCGGGGCCCGGTCGTTTCTTGGACCTTGGAAATCTCCTAGCAGAAACCTTGGGCCAAGACCTAGCCCCTAGGACCCCTCCCCCTAGGACCCTTTGGGTGCCGGGGGTTAGGTCCTACAAACCCCGGCCCATGACCCGTAGGCCATTGGTCCTAGGGGCAGGGTGGCAAGGGTTTGGAACGCCTAGTAGCTAAGCCTAAGCAAATCTAGCAGGGTATGGTACTACAAGTGCTATTAACTGGGGACGGCGACAAGCCCTCATGGCCCTTATGGAGTGGGCTATAGTAACGTGCCACAAATTCTTTAACAATGGGAGGCAATGGTGTGAGCCGGAGGTAATCCCTAACCAAAGATAATGGTTCGGATTGTAGACTGAAACTCGTCTGCATGAAGAAGGAATTGCTAAGTAATCTGCGCATCAGCACGGCGCGGTGAAAACTACTTTCAGAGCGTACTAATCGTCCATCAGGCGCTGGGAATTGGCCCCGGACAAAGCTACCAAGCTTGGCTAGGAACAGAGTGTATTCCTCTTATTCTTAGTTAAGCCTCTGGCTAGTTAGTAGGGGCTGGTGACTGGTGTTAAGTTGTAGCAAAGTAGGTGTAGCGGAAGCTGTACCTGAACGTATAAATCGGCCCTTTGGGCCCCCCGCTTTTGTTACTGGTGAAGATTAGTTTTATTAGACAAGTATGATAAGCAAAGAATCAAAAGAATGATTTTCTTGGACTATTATATCTTTGATCTTTCTGTAGTATCTCAAGCTCAAGTAAGAGCAGTCCTGAACGACAAGGCCAAGGTCCCCAAGGTCCAAGCCGAGGGCCTGTCCCTTGGCGGCAGAGACCGTACGCCCCGTCGGACCCCTCCGGCCCTAGAGCCCAAAGGGCCCACGGCTCGGGGCTAGAAGACCTAGCCCCTAGGACCCCTCCCCCTAGGACCCTTTGGGTCCACTAATAAGAATTGTATTGTTACTGGTGAAGACCGGTTTTATTGGACAAGTATGATTAGAAAAATTCATTGCAAAAGACAATGTACCTTGCTATTATTGTTCTACCCCTCCTAGCTTCTATGGCCTCTGGGCTTCTAGGTAGAAAACTAGGTACAACAGGTGTTCATATTTTGGCTTGCTTGGCAGTAGTCCTTGCCTCCTTACTAAGTTGCGTTGCATTCTTTGAGGTAGCTTTAGCCGGTTCCTCGGTTACAGTTTCCCTAGCTACCTGGTTAGACTCCGAGCTGCTTGACCTATCCTGGTCATTCCTGTTCGATAGCTTGACGGTTTCAATGCTACTTCCCGTGCTAATAGTTTCAGCCCTAGTACACATCTATTCGGTAGGGTATATGGCCCCTGATCCCCACCATCAGCGTTTCTTTGCCTACCTGTCGATGTTCACATTCTTCATGCTGCTCTTAGTCTGTGGGGATAACTTCTTAGTTATGTTCATTGGTTGGGAGGGTGTAGGTGTCACATCCTATTTACTCATCAGCTTTTGGTATACTCGAGTACAAGCAACTAAATCAGCTCTGCAAGCCATCTTGGTTAACAGGGTTGGGGATTGGGCTTTCTTGATTGGCTTATTCGGCTTATTCTGGCTGTTTGGAACTCTAGAGTATTCCACTCTGTTCTCTATCGCTCCAATGATCCATGAGGCTTTATTTACTCTAATAGCTTTAGGGTTACTGATAGGGGCCATGGCGAAAAGTGCTCAAATAGGTCTTCACACCTGGCTTCCTAACGCGATGGAGGGTTCTTGAATATTGTTGCCCGCCCTATTGAGGGATTTGTGCCTATTTCCTTTTAGATTTAGGGTCTACCCATCTAATTTCTATCATCTATTGCGAAGAGCTTCCTTTCCCTCGTTCTTCCCCTTCTTTACCTGACCCTCCGGCTACCTACGGCCGGTCCCCAAGGTCCAAGGGCCTGGAGGACCGGGGCGGGTAAACCAGAAATTAGGTCCAAGACCGGGGGCTAATTTCACAGAACAAGAGGTCCTTTACTATGTAAAGCTCTCCAATAGTTTGCTGGCTAACCCTACCGAGCCCCTCCAACCCGAGGTGGACCGGGGTCAAGGGCCGGGGTAAAGGATTACTTCTACTGGCAAAAATGCTGGCGCATCAGATTCAGCTCTGTAAAAAGTCCGTCCTACCCCTGGCACCCAAAGGGTCGGGCGGGTTCTTAAACTCAGATCTGTGGTAGACCCTTTTATAGTACCTGAACTAACCTATAAAATAGGGATTACCCCGGTCCTTTCCTGGACCCAACCCGAGGGCCTGGCCCTTGGGGGACCGGGGCGGCCAACGGTCCTAGGGGCCAGGGCTTAGGCGAATTCCTCTCTAGGGTCAACATATCCTATTACTCACCTTATTGAGGAGGTTCTGCGGCTATTTCCTTTTCGACCTTTGTGTTACCCACCCCGGTCTTGGTCTAAGAGATTCCCGCCCGGCCCCGGTCCACCTCGGGTTGGAGGGGCTGAGATTACCGACCCGCCCCGATCCTCCAGGCCCTTGGACCTTGGGGACTGGCCGTAGGTGGCCGGACCCACCCCAAAGGGCCATCAGTCCGTACGGGGGGGGGGGCACCTCGGGTTCGAAATCAGGCTGGCAAAAGGAAGATTCTTCTTCTTTATCTCCAGAGACCATAGTTCGCCTCCTTTATTATACCGTTCTCCCAGTAAGGTGAAGGGTTGGATGGGCCCTCTGTAAACCCCACTATATGCGGGGATCCCCTTAGAGCCCTTGGTCCGAGCCTGCACCTTGCCCTGACCTCCCCTGCTTAAATGCAGGACCGGGCCGAAGGTGGGGCCGTAAAAATCCAAGGGATTGGGCAATCCGCAGGAAACTGCTCTGACGAAGTAGGATCCTCAGAGACTACATGTGGGGAACCTAGCTGATTTTTGGAGGACAAGCCCAGGCCGAAGGTCGTACGAAGCTGTCAAAGCAAGGCTTGAAACAATTCGAGAGTTAGCCAGACAGATCAACCCTAAAGGGTTCACCCTCTCCTCTGCTAGGTTATGATATAGTCCAATCCTTCGGGAAATCCGAAGGCAGGCCTTAGTATATAAGGTCTAGATGCCCACTCCTGTGTCAGCCCTTCTGCATGCAGCTACCATGGTTGTTGCTGGTGTATTCTTATTACTCCGAATTTCTCCGTTGTTAGAGTACAGTGAAACGGCTCTGCTGCTACTTCTTTGGATCGGATCTTTGACGGCTTTCATGGCGGCTACCACCGGTCTTTTCCAAAATGATCTCAAACGAGTAATTGCTTACTCAACTTGTAGCCAATTAGGTATGCTAATGGTGGCTTGTGGTCTATCTCAATACAATGCGGCCCTGTTTCATTTGGTAAATCATGCCTTCTTCAAGGCCTTGCTCTTTCTGTCAGCAGGGGCAGTAATACATGCTCTTAACGACGAGCAGGACCTTCGAAAATATGGGGGATTGGTTACTCTATTACCATTCTGTTATATTCTAATGTTGATTGGATCATTCAGCTTAATGGCTCTTCCTTTCCTAACAGGCTACTACTCAAAGGAGGTGATTATTCTATCCTCATATGCCGCCTACTCTATAAGCGGGCACCTGGCGTACTGGATCTCCACAGTAGCAGCTGCATTTACGGCTCTGTACTCTGTTCGCTCCCTTTATTTAACCTTTCTTGGTCGCCCTAACGGCCCTAAGGCCAATTACCTTTCTGTCCACGAGCCACCTTTTGTTATGGCTCTACCCTTAGCGGTTTTAGCTCTCTTTAGCTTATTCTTCGGTTATGTTACCCAGCAGCTCTTTGTAGGCCCCGGTTCGGCCATCTTTGGTAATGCCTTATTCCAGCACCCTAGCCATGTCATCGAAGGAGAATGGTCTATTCCTCTGCTGAACAGAGTTCTGCCTGTAGTAGGGGCTCTGCTTGCTCCGCTGCTACTCCTAGCTCTTTATACTTCTTTCCCTGGATCCTTAATAGGGCTACTTTCTACGAAAGTAGGAAAGGGATTCTATCGCTTTTTCAACCGAGCCTACCTTTTTGATGGTCTCTACGCACGGTTGGCAGCCCTTCTCCTTGAGTTTGGCTACATAACGGCCAAAACGATCGACCGTGGGGTACTGGAGCTACTAGGTCCCTTCGGCTTAACTAACCTGCTAAGTCAGACCGCTCGTAATTGGGCTAAATTGGATACCGGGTTCATCCCTCACTATACTCTTCTAATGTTAATAGGGCTCCTTGCCTTTCTCATATTCGTCTTTTACCTCCCTGATCCTCGGCTTTTCTTACTCTGCCTAATATTAGTCGTCTTACTCACTTAAAGTTGCCCCGGTCTTGGGCTTAAAGGTCCTAGCCAAGGGATCTCTTTTTCTCAAAATTCCCCTGTTAGGTTGCTGACCCCAGGCCGAAGGGTGATCGGTGGGAGGGTTTGCCTAACCTTGCCCCGGTCCACGTAGGCCGACCCGCCCTAGGGGACAAAGGTTTTGTGAGGAAACTGGTAGCCCTGCTAAATTTAAAATTTAGTGCTAAGTGCATGCGGGTTCGAATCCCGCCAAAACCACTATAACAGAGAGCTTCATACTTGGCCCCCCTACTTAAATGCAGGACCGGGCCGGAGGTGGCTTGGACATGGCGGAGGACCCCGGCCCCGGTCCCCTGGACCTAGGGGGGCTCCGTACGACCTTCGACCAACGGTCCTAGGGGCTAGGACTTCACTTAAAAATAGTCTTAGTAGGGGGATAGAATAACCTCTCAAAGAGAAGAAAGGAAACCCTTCAACATGACGGAGAGCAGTCCTCCATAAGGTGATTATAGTTCAATAGGTTAGAACGTCAATTTGTGGTATTGAAGTGTCTGGGTTCGAGTCCCAGTATTCACCCTATCTCCCACCTCCTTCCTCCTTATTCTTAATCTTTTATTTTACTCTCCCTATTTTATATCCCTCCTATTAGTGCCCTTATTTTGTTTTTCCTTAACCTTGGTCCTGTCCCAAGGCCAGGGCTCCTATTACTTAGACCCAAACCCGAGGTGGACCGGGGCGGGGGTCAGGATTTCTTGCTGGAACCCCTACGGCTGGGTAACATAAAGGATTAATGTGCGGATCTGCAAAATCTGTGATGAGCGTTCGAGTCGCTCCCCAGCCTTTTGAGGTAAGCCTTGGCGAATCCCCTAGGTAGGACTATCCTTGAAGCCTTAGGTCCAAGGGCCTGTCTCTTGGGGGTGAAAAGGAACACCCCGGCCCATGACCCGTAGGCCATTGGTCCTAGGGGCAGGGTGAGCAAGACAACTAACTACTAGAACCAAACTGTCTGAAGGTAAAATAGTTGGTCAAATAGAAGAGGTCTTTCTGGCCGACGCTCCTTTCTTCGGGCTCCGCCCAGGTCCGCCAACGGCTTGGACCTAAGGACTGGCCTAGAACAATTAAATCTAAGGGCCCATGGTTCACCCCGGTCCTTTGGCCAACGGTCCTAGGGGGCGGGTGGTCCTAGGGGCTAGGTCTCTGCCCCGGTCCGCCCTCGGCTTGGACCTTGGGGTAACCAACCCTGGTCTGCCAAAGATCAGCCGACCCCTAGGGCAAAGCAGGGGAGGGGCCGGAGTCTGGCTTGGACACGGCGGGTTTGCCGAGGGCCTGCGCCCCCTTAGGTAACCTCTCTTATTGGGCCCTTTCGTATAGATAGGTTAGTACAAGGCAACTTCACTGCCTAAACGCCAGTTCGATCCTGGCAAGGGTCAGAGGATGGCAAAGGGGTAATCATATCATCTGTGATAGCAGCCCTGGCCGATCGTTGGCCGCCCCGGTCCACCCCCGGCCCTAAGACCCCAAGGGGCCATAGGTCCTAGGGGGCTGGGCGGGTCCAGGAAAGGACCGAGGGGAGGTTAGAGGCAGGGAAGATAGTTAAGACTAAGGAATAGATAGCAAGTAGGTTCAAAGAACAAGTTTAACTTACTTTAGTACTTGATACCTTCTTAAGTTACCCCGGCCCCGGTCCCCCAAGGGCCAGGCCCTCGGGTTGGACCGTACGGGGGGCTCCGCCTGCCCTTCTAGCCCCGAGCCGTAGGACCGTGGGGAGGGCCGGAGGGGTCATAGGGGCTAGGGGCTTCTTAGTGTTCGTCCCATTGGTTCTACCTCTGCTCTGACCCCGGCCCATGACCCGTAGGCCATTGGTCCTAGGGGCAGGGTGAGCCTCTATCACTAGGGATCTACAAATCTTCAATGGGAATTCAATAGGGTTCCCTATGGCTTAATACCCCTAATCAAAACTAACCCCTATCTCTTGCTTCTTCAAATATATTTGAACTTCTATATAAAAGACAATACCTAATATCCATTTTATATAACTGGTATAGAGAGGTGATCTCTTCTGTCTTGAATTATTCTTTCTTTTCCTCCTCCACTATTGCCTTATTAGGGATCCCCCTCTTAGCTTACATCAGCCTTTTTAAATAAACTAACTAACCTTTAGAAGTAAGACCTAAAAAGTAACTCAGATGTTCTTTTCTTTGATATTATACCTGATAGGATTGATGGGTTTCATAGTAAACCGCAAAAATCTTGTTCTCATGTTGCTCTGTCTGGAGCTTATGCTCCTTGCAGTCGCTCTCTTGCTATTATTGAGCTCCTATTCCTATTCGGATATCTTGGCCCAGGGTTTCGGAATCTACGTAATCGCGGTTGCGGCAGCTGAAAGTGCTATAGGCTTAGCTATCATAGTCGCCTTCTACAGACTCAGGGGTTCTATAGCAATTAGCAACCCCAAAAGGTAGTCCAGTATGCTACTAATAAAAAACACCCCAATTTTGGTATTGTTATTCATTAAGGGTTTCAAATTTATAAGTAAAGAACTATCTAACTGAACCCCGATCTGCCAAAGCCCTGGCCCCTAGGACCGCCCCGGTCCGACCAAGGTCCAAGCCGAGGGCCTTGCCTCAAAAGGTGTCTGTGTTTATCAGTTCAACAATTTCATTTTAAACCCCGGCCCTTGACCCGTAGGCCACAGCCCCGGTCCACCTCGGGTTGGACCTAGGGGGGCTCCTAGGGGCAGGGTGAGTTTGAAGAAATAACTCGCAGCGGTTTGGATGTTTACCACTACCCTTCTTCTAGCTTAGAATATCGATGAAACAGCTTAATAAGCAATTGGAGAGACATGAATAAGTTTCAAGACCTCATTCTCCTGAGGGTGAGGTTTGCATTTCTAATTATAGAATTGATCCTATCTATTGGAATAATCTAATTGAGGGGCATCCAGAGCTTCTGGATAGGTTACCTGTGTCAAGACCCATAGTATCACTGATCAGGGGCATGTAGGTCATCGGTCTGAGCTATTCACTTTTCTATCCTTATCCCCGGCACCCAAAGGGGCACCCTCCCCCGTACGGACCGGTGGGTCAAGGGCCGGGTGTCCTTAGGTCCAAGACTGGGGTCCTCCAAGCCGAAGGCCTGTCCCTTGGCTGCTAGCCCAAGGTCAGAGCCTGCTTTGCCCCAGGGGTCGGTGGCAAAACTCAGAGTACAAGCTGTCTCCTTCTTCGAGATATGGGTTGTCGTCTAAAAGGTAAGACCTCCGAGTTTGATTCGGAAAAAAGAAGTTCGAATCTTCTCAGCCCAGTTTAGGTCTAGCAGAGACCTAGCCCCGTCGGACCGAAGGTATAGGACCGGGGTCGTTTAATAGGTAAAATATAGAGTTTGATTTATACTTAGTATACCCATTAACTATAATCTTTACCTAACCTAATCATTCCTATTCCTTATTATCCTACTTTAATATCCTTCCCTACCTTCCTTTTAGATTAGCTTTTGGTAGAGCTTGGATTGGGCAGAGCCCCCTCCGGCCACCTACGGCCAGTCCCCAAGGTCCAAGCCGAGGGCCTTCCCCTTGGGGGACCGGGGTTTCCAAGCACGGCGACCGGGGCTAGAAAGCAAAAAGTGAGAAGAAGGCGAACTGGTACGCAAGCTCACTGTAAATGAGTCGACCTGTAGGTCATGGGGGTTCGAATCCCTCTCTTCTCCATAGGAAGTTACTAGAATTTCAAGTTTCCCTTAATTAGGTCAAGCCAGAAGTCTTGAAGCATTAATTTTGTGTCAAAGTTATAGGAGCTGATGTCTTAGACTCTGTGATCTTTCCCATTATTCCAAGCGGACATATACACCTCATTATTTCCTTTATTTATTATGGCTTCTAGATCGGCTGTTACTATTTTGCTCAAATCTAAGTCTTTCTTAGAAAGGGTCAGCTGAACAAATCTCAGGTGGGGTCCCCGACAAGATTTAGGAGAAGGTTGCTCCTTAGCTATCACCCGCCCCCCAGGGCCGATGGGGGGGTGCCGGGGGTAGCCTCAAACTTGGCTTCTTTTCTTTGGGCTGCTATTACATCATCTGGAGTATAATCTATTGGAACTTTAGCACTTAGGGCATGATCTTGAATCATTGCCACCCCGGCCCTTGACCCACCGGTCCGTACCCTGGTCCTAGACCTGTGGCCAAGTCCCCCTAGGACCGCCCCGGTCCGACCAAGGGAAGGCCCTGGCAAAACCCACCCTGCCCCTAGGACCAATGGCCTACGGGTCATGGGCCGGGGTCAAGTTAAACTTCAAGGTAAAACTATACTTAAGGGTGCCCTGGAAGACAATTTGGGCTGTAATAGCACACCGTACTTAACATCAGGTGCAAGGGTAGTAAGGATTTGCTCTAATTCTTGTCAGAAAGTGTCAGCATGGGGGTTAGAGATGAAGGGCCTCATACCATTTATTCTCTTGTAGGACACCAGTGGTAGGAAAGGGGAGGATACCTTGTTCAGGGATACCTTGGATAGATACAGGAAGGTTAGCTCTTAAAGAAGATAGTATAGTGGAAGTATTGATGTTTTGGTTTACCCCAGCTAGTACACTTATACCCTAAAGAGACATAGGCATAACGATAGCCGGCGTTAGACCAAGGGCCATACGTGGGAAGCAAGGAGTATCCCTTTTGGTCTCTTGTCCGGGAAAGGTATGTCAGCTGTGGTTATTTTAGAAAGGGTGTACATCAGTTCTACTTACTCTCCAATCACAACCCGTGGTGCACTACAGGAGAGTACCACCTCCCTCTACCAATCTAACCAATAAATACCCTAACAATAACCCTTCATCCGGTCTGCTGTTGTAGCTATTGTCGTTACAATTAACAAAGGAATAAAACTTCTGGTTGAGCCCCCCTAGGTCCAACCCGAAGGGGTCAAAGTTAAACCTAGTCCCACTAATCAAGCAAAAGAAGCTCTCAATAAGAGATCTCAGGAGACCCCGGTCACCTTCGGTCCAACCCCCGGCACCCCTAGGGCCATAGGTCCGTACGGGGGCGGGGGGGGGCTAGGGCTAGATTAGGAGACAGTATTACTTGCTAGGTATTAAGTTAGAAAATCCAATACCTATCTTGGTTATAAATCCCACACTACTAAGAGTCGGGATAGTATAAGGGTTAATACGTACGTTTCATACGCGTTAGTTAGGGGTTCGAATCCCCTTCCCGATACTTTAGTTGTTCAAGCCTTTATTAAAAATAGTCCTTGGGTGGTGTTGTGTTAAACAACAGTTTTTAGAGAGGATTTCTTCAAAGGTAATTACTAAGCTAGGTAGGATCAGTTAAGGTGTAATAGAATTATTCAAAAAGTAAGTAAGACTAGTTAAAGGCTTCCAAGAGCCATTCCAAGACCTCCAAGTTCGCCTTTCCACCCCGGCCCTTGACCCCGGTCCACCTCGGGTTGGAGGGGCTCGGCAGGGTATGCAGGGCAGGACTATCCTTGAAAGGACGTGCTCATCAGTCCCACTTATTCTTTTTTGATTAAGAAACTAAATTAGTATCCAAAACATGGATAACGTAAGTGAACCTATGGTTGAAGCGTTGTAATCAGAGGTTTAGAATTTCTCGTTTCTAATCTGATAGACTAGTGAATACTTTTCACCTGTTACAACGTATAGCAGGATCCTAAAGATATCATTAAGATGCGTTTATAGGAACAGGGTAAGCCCAAGTCCCCAAGGTCCAAGCCGAGGGCGGACCGGGGTGCAAAGGTTACTCTGGCAAACTATACAAAGCACAGTATCTTGAATTACCCTGCCCCTAGGACCAATGGCCTTCGGGTCATGGGCCGGGGTTAGAAGGAAACTAACCTAATGCCAACATAAAATTTCCCCCTTACAGGAGATATCACTTCTTTCCCTGCAAGGATGGCACCAAGGACAGCCCCATAGGGCCCCCTAACATACCGACGTTAAAAATCCTTTGACTCCAAATTGTCTACGTCACCCTGCCGAGCCCCTCCAACCCGAGGTGGACCGGGGCCGTGGTCTACGGGTCAAGGGCCAAGGTAGAGAAGGGGAGATTTTGGAGTAAATAAGGGATGATACAGAAAAATGCAGAGAATCTAGGACGACTAAAGGTGCAATACCTAGTACGAAAATTAACAGAAGAAAAGGAAATAGGAGATAGAACTCTCTACGAGAGATATCCAGGCGAGGATTGAGGTAACGGCTAGGACTGCCCAAGCAAACCCTATTGTAAGTCCAAATAGTATACGCCGCGGTTAAAACTACTGAGGAAGAGGCCAATATGGTAATAAAAGGGTTCCGTTGATAGGCACCTGCAAAGGAAAGGAACTCCCCTATGAAGTTAGCCGTTAGTGGTACTGCCATATTAGCTAGGCAGAAAACGAAAAACAGAAGAGAGAACAAAGGCATGGTTGAGGTTAGTCCCCGATAATAAGGGAGAATAAGTGTGTGCCAGCGATCATAGAGCACACCGACACTAATGAACAAGGCTGGTGAAGCTAAGCCATGGGCTACTGATAGTAAGATAGACCCTTCTATGCCTTGTACAGTATTGGAGAAGACGCCCATGGTGGCAATAGCCATATGGGATATGGAAGCGTAAGCAATTATACTCTTAAGATTAACTTGCCGCAGGGTACTTAGAGAGGTATAAATTATACTAATCGTACACAAGGTATACACCAGAGGGGTAAAATAGGAAGAGGCCTCAGGAAAAAGAGGAAGCAGGATTCGTAAATAGCCGTAAGTGGCCATCTTTAAAATAACACCAGCTAATAGCATGGAGCCTGCTAAAGGAGCCTCCGTATGGGCCAAGGGAAGCCAAATATGAAAAGGAACGAGAGGTGTTTTGATAGCTAAAGCTAGGAAGATTCCTAACCACATAATATTTTGAACTTCCGGTTGAATATAGCTTGTAGCTATTAGTTGGTAATCAGTTGATCCTATGGACATATATATGCCAATAAAGGATAATAGCATGAATAGGGAGCCAAACAGAGTGTATAAGAACAGCATGAAGCTAGCCCTAACTTTGTGCTGGCTATGAGACCATATACCTATCAATAGAAATAAAGGGATAAGCACGCTCTCGAAGCATATGTAAAATAGCAGCAAGTCAAGAACCACGAACAGAGCGATCAGGAGTGTCTCTATCACTAGTAGCGTTATCAGGAAAGATTTGACAGCGGAAATATTGGCTGTACTGGAGGAGACACTGGTTAGGGTGGGGGTACCCAGGATACAAGTAGGTATTATGAAGGTAGTCAGAAGCACGAAGAACAGAGAGATACCATCGAGCCCTATGATAAAGTGACAGAACGTCACACTACTCCAATCTTGAACAAACTGGAAGTGGCCGCAATTGCCGTCATACTCACCCCAGAGCACAAGGGATAGTGCAAAGTTAGCTAATGAAGCTAGTAGAGCTACTTGTCTACTCTGTCTTTCAGTAGAGCATCCCAGGATGATACCAACAACCCCGATTAGGGGAGTAAGTAGCAATACAGTAAGCATGTTTTTGGTAATGTGTTAACTCCAATTACTTCTAAGGTTCTTGGGGAATCCTGAAATAAAGATTAGGAATTTATGGCGACCATAAATACAAGAAAAGTTGGTCCCAAACCCCAGTCACCGACCGGTGCGGGGGGGAATTTAGAATGAGGGACTAGAAATCCCCTGTTATGTCCATAGGAAGTAATCCTGTATACTCATTGATAGAGGCTTGTACTGTTGTCTTAAGCCTCCCGGCCCCTAAGGGCCACGGGTCCTAGGGCGGGGTGGGGGGGCCAGGGGTTCTTATAGATTAGGAGGTCCTATTAAAGTGTAATAGTTTGGGAGGGTCAAGGTCCAGGTTGGGTGGTAGGGTGGCAGGGGTCCTTCCTTCCCCCCTTTCATGGACCTGCGGCCTACGGTCCTAGGGGCCAGGGCTTCCCTCAAAAGGTGTCTGTGTTTATCAGTTCTACATTTTGGTTTCTAATAACCATGTAAAACTTCACAGTGATCTGAAATGGTATTCAAAGGTAAAATGACCGCCTAGTTAACAAATGGGTTCTAGGGTGGTGTAGCTTGTCACTAGCTCTCCTAAAGGCTGGCTTCAAGGTCCTACCTAGGGGCCAAGGCTTCCAAGCCCCCCGTACGGTCCAAGCCGAGGTGGGACCGGGGCCCTGGTCCGTACGACCTACGGTCCACCCTGCCCCTAGGACCAATGGCCTTCGGGTCATGGGCCGGGCCCCGGTCCACGTAGGCCGAGCCTGCTTGGCCCTAGGGGTACGTGGGCTAGGGCTAACCAACCTGCACCTTTAGCTCAATTGGATAGAGCGTCGGTCTTCGAAACCGTAGGTTATTGGTTCAACTCCAATAAGGTGCTCCACTACACTCCTCCCTGGTCCTAGGGGCTAGGTCTCTGCCCCGGTCCGCCCTCGGCTTGGACCTTGGGGACTTGGGAGTAAAGTCTACTATTACAAGGTATTAACTTTGTGTTTAACATCCCAGGATAAGAGGTTCCAAGGAAGATACCCTAGTAGTTCAAAGGAATAGTGAATACCCCCACTCAATAGGGGTAGTATCTTCTAAGATAAGTAGAATACAAAATTCTAACTATAATGCTACTAAATTTGATTCCTACTACTTACTTCTTCCTTCCATCCCCTAGGGCCGCTCGGCCTACGTGGACCGGGGCAGGGTCTGGAGTGTTTAGGATTAGAATTGCTCTGGTTTTTTGGGTGGTTGAAATGATTTGATTGTATTTATTCTTCTTCCATCTTTTTGATGATTGATTCATTTTTGGAATCCCTTAGTAACTGGTAATGACATTAGTACGTTGAGAGGGTTCGAAGGGTGTCCCACTCAGCCCTGGCCACCGCCCCGGTCCACGTAGGCCGAGCGGCCCTAGGGGTCTTGGCCAAAGGACCGGGGAAGGATAAGAGGAATTACGGGGGGTATAGTATAACTGGCAATACGCAGAGTTTGCATCTCTGTATTGGCAGTTCGAATCTGCCTACCTCCATAACCTACCTCTATAACTAGGCAAAGATAAATAGAGTCTTGGCAAATAATCTTCCTACCCACCCCAAAGGGTCCTCAAAGGACTATGTCTATTCTATTTTATCTCTCTCTTTGAGCTTCAAGGCCCTACAACAGTGTCAAAAGAAGGATAGGCTGTGTCTAGAAGTACTTTAAATAGGTTCCTTCATTTTGAATGACAAACCTGTCAAAAAGTAAAAGGTAGTTCAACTACGCTGGGTTCTAAGGTCCCCCTGCCCCCGTACGGACCGATGGCCCTTAGGGTGCCGGGGGTGGGAATGAGCCTCATTGATTAGGTCTTCTTTGAATGGTAACTAATAGTTAATATAGAGGGGAAACTGATTACATCATGGCTGCTGCCCCTAGGGTCTGGGAGGGTAGCATGATCAAGGTTGTCTTCATTGTCTCGAGGGCTCGACGGTAGAGCATACGACTGAAGATCGTAGGGCGCAGGTTCAACTCCTGCTCGGGACATAACCTTGACAATTCCACCCCGGCCCTTGACCCACCGGTCCGTACGGGGGCAGGGTAGCCCAAACCAGCAGCAGTTACACCCCTTTATGATCGTAGTAAGATAAAGGAAAATAGAGGTAAAGGTGCAGTGAGGAGGGAAAGCTGTTAGAAGAGGAAGTAATAACCCTATGTTTGGACGAACAGGTCCAGATTCACCAAGATTTGGTACAAAGCATTCTCTGGAAACTAGAGCAGTTTGGTCTGCAAAGAGATCCAACACTATTTATCAGTACAAGTGGTGAGCTGATAGCTACTTATTTAGGACTGGCTCAGTGTGCAGCTCAAGTCCCCCCGGTCGTTTCCCCCGGTCCGCCCCGTACGGACCGTTCCTTCGAGACGATTACCTTCTTCTCCCAAAGACAGTTATGGCTAAAAACAGGTCTCAACCCCTAGGTCAAACCCGGTCTTAACAATACTAAATTAACCGATCAAAGATAGCCATTGCTGGGACTCGAACCCAGGACAAAATCATTAACAGTGATTTGCTCTACCGCTGAGCTACAGTGGCCTTATTTATTATAAACAGACCAGGGGGAGTTTAGATTGAAATCTCTAAAGAATAAGTAGAACTGATATAAAACAATTTGTCAGGTTTGAGTGATTGGCGAGTCTGCCCTGCTGTAGCAGCGTTACAGCTGCAGGTCCAAGCCACCCCTAGACCCGCTAACGGTCCTCTAGGGCTTACCCATACCTAATTACATCCTTCTACTTCTATCCCTTCTTCAGTGCTTTAACTCTGCACCCCTAACTCTTCCTACTTCTGTTATCACCCTGCCCCTAGGACCAACGGGTCATGGGCCGGGGTACCAAAGGTATGCCTTCCTCAAGATAGCACCTTTAGGTAGAGTTATAGTTGGTAGGGGTAACTGAATCAAAGGGTTACTTAAGAGGTGTGAAGGGTTACCCTGACCTCTGATTCTATGGGTATGATCAAAGTACTCTAAAATCTCAGGTACCTATTATTGGAGTAATAAAGAATATTTCAGATACATATCTGATTCATTGGTCTAGATTGTCTGCTTTCCTAGCCCCGGTCCGCGTAGTCCGAGCTGCTTGGACCTAGGGGGCTGATACCTTTACATCCCTTACTTCTAAGGCTGCTACTTAAGCCTCTAATACAGAATAAGAATATCTCATAGATAGGAATTCCCTAACCCAGATCTTAGGTGACCGGGCCCGGTCCACGTAGGCCGAGCGGCCCTAGGGGATGGTGGCAAGAGAGTTCTAGCAAGGAGTTTCTTTACCTGTCCAAGTGCTCGGACTTTGCAATGCAAACTGTCAGTGTGCTCTATGTTGAAAACAGTTCCTACTACCTTTTACAGTAAACTCACCAGTGAGGAAGACTAGCCTTAATGGTTTGGAATCCCCATAAAAAAAAGGGGTAGAGTGGATAACTCCAGCTTTAGAAACGGTACTGAAGCATCAAAACTGCTTCTACTTTAAGTAGAGAAACGTCCGTCGGACGGACAGGGATTCGAACCCTGGAATGCGAGGAGCATTACCACATTTCAAGTGAGGCGCCTTTAACCAGACTCAGCCACCCGTCCAAGCTAAACTTCACCCCAAAGGGTAACAGAGGGGGAACTGCAAATAAAGGGATCTGAATAAACCAAGGGATTGGAAACCAATAAAATCTAATATACAGAACTGATTTACATCAGGGTAGGGAAGGAAATAGCTAACTCCAAGTATACCGGGTTGTTTCAGGTAATAAGGCCACTGCAAGATCTGCCAAAGCCTTGGCCCCTAGGACCGCCCCGGTCCGCCCTCGGCTTGGACCTTGGGGACTTGAAGGACCGGGGTACGTTGAAGTAGCTAGGTAACACATGCGAGAAAAAGCATGAGTGAACAAAGAGGATTCTGAATAGGTAGAATTTGCCCTTAGACAAGAAGGTGGGGAGTTTTAAATGACAGCCTTGGCCTCCGGACCATGGGCCCTTAGGTGCAAGACCGGGGGGAGGCTCACCACCTCCCATTGAACATAAAGATGTAAGGGAATGACATCAATTAAATCTAATAATCTTATTCAGAAAGCAGAAGAAGACAATTAGTCACTGTGAAGCTTGATTGCATCCTGAATATAAGAGCAGGTTAACAAGACAAATACGAATGCTTGGATAAAGGCAACCCCAATTTCAAGTCCATATAAAAGGGTTATAAAGAGTAAAGGAAGAGGAGCAAGCAGTAAACCTAAAAAGGATCCAGTAATAAATTTCCAAGAGAAGGTAGAAAAAAGATGTAGTAATATGTGCCCTGCTAACATGTTGGCCGCGAGACGAATACCTAAAGAGACAGAACGAGCTACATAAGAGACAGCCTCAATTAAAGTTAAAAGAGGAACTAAAGCTAAAGGGGTACCTGCTGGCACAAAAAGAGAAAAGAAGTGGAAACCGTGTAGTTTTAAACCAAGAATGGTTACCCCCAGTACTATTGTGGAGCTAAGACCCAGGGTAAAAGCAAAATGAGCCGTCGCACAAAAGCTATAGGGGATGAGACCAACTAAGTTTAGAAGCAGTATAAATAAGAACAGAGAATAAATAGCAGGAAAGTAGGGCTGCCCTGAAGGACCTACTTGGTTTTTTACTAGTTGAAGTACAAATCCAAAAAGAGATTCCATACAAAGCATTAATGTATTACTCAGACCTAGCACTCCCTCTTTATTATATAGAAGATGAAGTAAAATGATGAAGAGTGAGGCCAGTAATAGATAAAAGCCTATGTTAGTTAACCCGATTTGAATATAGCCAAACAGGGGCCCTTCCAATGCTATAAACTTAACAATCTCAAACTGCTCTAGAGGGTTATAAATATGAATTATTTTCGTCATTGCTAGAGAAATAGTTCTCTGATATATTGTTTATTTCCATGTTTCGGATACTTTATTACCTCATACTATTAGTATTAACAGAACTGATAGACACGACCCCTTGTATGGCTCTTGCTCTCGGCGGTACAGGCGTACTTGCTGGGTTCCATACTGCTACCTCTCTTCTATCTCTACGTGCTCACCTTCCTGAGTCTGTTGCTGGTATGCCTGAAGTAGGTATCCTTGAATTTCCTTCTACTCCTTCCCCTCTTGAATTACACAAATGGTACGAAGCCTTCATCACCCACCCTCATTGCAATACCTTCTGGGATGAAGTTGAAAGACTTATAAGAGGCCTTGCCCCTAATACTAAGTACTGTATCCTTTTACAGCCTGAATTCTCCAATGGAAAACGTGTAACACTAGGATCTTCCTTCCTTACTGATAATGATCCTAATATGGAGGCCATGAAGGAACATTTTACCCCTTTAATCACTAAATTGGAAGATGATTATAACGAAGACTTCTGCGGTCAAACTAGAGTAAAAGTTAGAAGTACTTTAACTTCACCTGGCACTCAACCTGCCCCTAAATCTGCTAAAAGACCTACCACTGCTCAAATCCTTGAAACTATGCAATCATCTATGCAAGCTCAAACTAATGCTATCATTGAAGCAATAAAAAATACTCCCCAACCTACCCCTTCTCCTTCACTTCTAGCAGGTGTCGACTGGACACCTATCCTCCAAGCAGGGGTATCTGCCCTTGCATCAACCTTAGGTATCCAAGTATCTGCCCCTACTCCCACCCCTACTCCTCAACCATCCGCAGCGACGGCTCCTGGTGAAGTCCAGACTACAGCCATTAACTCACGCCTGGACCGTATGGAGGACCTTATATCTTCCCAAAATGAGTTCTTCCAAGACAACCTACGTACAATGAATTCTACCATTAATGAAATGCAAGATGTACCTCTTCATCCTCATGCTACTGCAAGAGTGAACGCCTTAACCTCCGAAGTTAACTCTATTAGAGAAATACTTGCATCCCAAGGTCAAGCTGCTCAAGCTAGAACCCTTGAAACACTAGCCCAAGGTCAAGCTGCAATACTTGCAATGATGCAAGGAGGTACTCCAACCTCTACTCCTTCTAATGGAGGTACTCCAACCTCTCCTCCTGCAAATGGGGGTACTCCCCCTTCATCACCTTCTGAAGGAGGTACTCCGACCTCCCCCCCTACAAATGCTGCAACCATGGCCATGGTTGAGGCCACTGGTGCTGCAATAGGTCACCCTATTACCTATGAAACACAGGAGTCAATAGATGCCCGAATGGCAGCTAAAGAGGCAGCTTGGCAAGCCAAGTTAGAAAGGGAATCAGGAGGGGCCCCTCCTGTAACCCCTCAACCACCTGAGAAAGCATTACCAGAAATTACTCCTAGTGTACCCTATGAAAGTGACCTGGATCTAAGTAAAATAGTGACTGCTGATCTTGAATCCTTGATACTACCTGATGGTTCAAATAAGGTGTATATGGCAGCTTGGTACAATGGCAAGGAATCGAAGATATTTGATATAACATCTTATGGCTACAACACTGAGGTAATGCTTCAAGAGTTTTGGCTTAACCTAATTAATTGTAATAGGGGTTCAACCCTTTACTTCCATAACTGGGCCGGATATGATGCCATCCTTTCCCTCATTCCTCTTGTAGGGTTACATGAACATGGTCTAAGCTTTAAACCTATAGTGCAAAATAATCAAGTCCTAAGTCTTACCGTCCTACAAATGATTAAGGGTGAGAATAAGATTGTCCTAACAATCAAGGATTCCCTCAAGATGATACCCGGACCCCTAGGTAAACTTGCTAAAGAGTTTCAAGTCCCTACTCAGAAGGATCACTTCCCTCACTATTTCCTTCTAGATGGGGACATATCTCAAACCTTGACTTATTCCGGACCTATCCCAGCATATGAGTACTTCGAGCCTAAGAGAACAAGTAAAGAAGATTATGAGGAGATGGTCGAGCAATTCAAAGGAGGGTGGAATTACCTTGAAGTATCAAGGGAGTATATCTTAGGAGATGTTCTAGCCCAATATCAAATCATTATAAAATTCTTCCAAACTTTAAGGGAAGCCTTCCCCATTAATCCCACCCGACTCTTATCAGCCCCGGGGACAGCATTTAAGATATGGAAGACAGTTCAGCTGCCCTTACTTAATAATGATCTTCTCAAGGTATATGACTTATCACGAAGCCTTGATACTAAATTCAGAGGGGCATACTTAGGAGGCATCGTGGACGTTTATCGTCCTCACCTTAATGAAGGGCAAGGATTTTACTATGATGTCAACTCTCTGTACCCTACTGCCATGTGTAGAGAGATACCTGTGGGGTTACCTACTCCTACAACCCTTACAGATCTGGACCCTACCTTCTTCGGCTACCTCCAAGCAACAGTCAAAGCACCAGCCCCTGATACACCAGGAGGATACATTGGGCTATTGCCTATAAAGCTGGGTGGAAGGCTTGTCTGTCCAGGGGGGGAGTTCTCTGGTTTCTTTTTCTCAGAGGAGCTTCGCTTCGCCCTAGCCAATGGATATAAATTACTAAACATAGGAGAGGCATGGCTCTTCCAGAGAGGTGAGAATACCTTCCGAGCATTAATCGAGAAACTCAATGCAATGAAAGTTCAAGCCCAAAAAGAGGGTAAACCTGTACTGAGAAACCTTGCTAAACTATTAATGAACTCAATGTATGGACGGTTTGGGATGCATACCCCTGAGGTTAAACATGCAATAGTGAATCCTCAACAGCTAGACGATATAGTAGAGAATTACTTAGTTTTGGAAAAAATAACTCTAGGAACCTTAGAGCTAATAACATATATACTAAATAGGGATCTTTTAGACTTCTCTGAAGATAAAGAAACAAAACTCTTAAGAAAATACCTGAAAGGAATTCCAGGACAAACCAACGTGCCCATAGCAGCAGCTGTAACAGCCTACAGTCGGATGATCATAAATGAATTTAAGCTCCTAGCTTTATCTAAAGGTCTAGACATCTTCTACTCTGATACAGATTCATTGGTAGTGAATGGAGTCCTGCCACCTGAGTACTGTGATTCTGCTAAGCTTGGCCAACTTAAGCTGGAACACACATTCAGGGAGGGGATATTTGCCTCACCTAAAATCTATTATCTGGAACTAGAAGATGGCACTACGGTAACTAAATGCAAAGGGTATTCAGGTAAACTAAGCAAGGCTCAATACCTAGAGCTCCTAGAAGGTCATGCTTTAGACTTAACAGTGACTCGATGGAGACGATCTTTAGCAGAAGGTTCTTTAAAGTTAGGGGGAATTTTAAGAAAATTGAAGGATAATCAAATGTCTAAGTACCGTAAAGAAGGAGGAACGCCATCATAAGCGCAAATAAGGCCAAGGCCTCAGTTAAAGCAAAGCCTAAGACTGCATAAGAGAAAAGTTGAGGACGAAGTGAAGGGTTTCTAGCTGTAGAAATAATAAGAGAAGCAAAGACTATCCCTACTCCTACTCCAGCCCCAGCTAGACCTATGGTTGCCAGTCCAGCACCGATTATTTTTGCAGAAGGTAGCATATAGTTACAGAAACTTAATGTCGCCAAGGACGTCTAGGAAACTAGCTTCGCCAAGCAAAGGTTAGGTAGAAAGGAAACTCCTTAGGTCCAATCCATCCCGCCCCGGTGCCCGAGGGCCAAGACCGCCCACCCTGCCCCCGTACGGACCGATGGCGGGTCTAGGGCCGGGGGTGGGCAGACGGGGGCTCGCCATTGGCAAAGCTGAATTGATGCAGTTAAGGATGGTAACTAGGCAACCCCTATTGTCATTAACTATGAGTCCCCTAGGGCCAAGCAGGCTCGGCCTACGTGGACCGGGGCAGGTTAGCTCAGAATACGGCTAGAGGGATTTGAACCCTCACGGTATTACCCACGTGATCCTAAATCACACTTGTCTGCCAATTCCAACATAGCCGTGTTTTCAGTGTGGCCATTAAGTCTTTTGGATCTAGGGGGAATTTAGAATGAGGGAACAACAAGAAAAAATCCAAAGAAAAGTAGCCTTACAATCCTACTCCAGTAGGACATTGAACTAGGAATGTGGGCTTGAACTAGATCTAAACCTCTGAGGGCCACAAGAGAAGATAATATATAGTAAGGGTGTGCATGTTTCTCTCCCTTCCCTTTGCAACACTGGTGACCGGGGCAAGAGAATAAGGTTAAGGTAAGCTACCAGTAGCAATGCTAATAGGATAAACAGGATAAGACAGTGCGAGCAGCGTGACTCGAACACGCGAATCATCCTTGGAAGGGATACGGTTTACCACTAACCTATGCTCGCTGAGATGAAGATTACTTCAAGAGCCATATTGGGAGGGGGCAATCCTCAAATTGGATTTATAGAAAATAATGACTTTTAGTCAAAGTATTCTGAAATCCCCCCCCATATAGCTGACATTTCTAGTGACCTTATCGTACTTAGAAGTTAATCTTCCCTAACTGTTTCACATGCTATTCTTCTTACTGGAATCTTTCATAATTTTACTGCCTTTGCTAGGGAGTATTGCTTTCATGACTCTCGCTGAACGTAAAGTAATGGCTTCTATGCAACGAAGGGTAGGGCCCAATGTCGTGGGGTTTTATGGAACTCTTCAACCCTTTGCTGATGGGTTGAAACTCCTGCTTAAGGAGGCTGTAATCCCCAGCCACGCTAATAAGGTAATCTTCCTAGTTTCACCCTTCATTACCCTATCATTAGCCCTCATGGGTTGGGCAGTGATTCCATTTGCCAAGGGTACAGCCCTAGCGGATATCAGCCTAGGAGTGCTATTCCTCATGGCTATTTCCTCTTTAGGAATCTATGGCGTCCTGCTTGCCGGTTGGTCAGCTAACTCTAAATACGCTTTCCTTGGATCATTAAGATCTTCGGCACAACTCGTAAGCTATGAGCTCCCTCTTGCCATGGTTATCCTTATAATTGTATCAATTACAGGTTCACTATCCTTTCTACAGATTGTTGAATTTCAACAGGGAGTGTGGCTAATAATACCTTTATTACCGCTTTCTTTAGTTTGGTTTATCGTCATCCTTGCGGAGACGAACAGAGCACCCTTCGATCTGCCCGAGGCAGAACAAGAGCTCGTAGCAGGATTTATGGTAGAACACTCGGCCTTACCCTTTGCCTTTTTTTACCTAGCTGAATATGGGTCCATATTATTGATGAGTACCCTTACTAGTCTTTTATTTTTAGGCGGCTACCTATTACCTTTTGGTTTACCCTCGACTCCCCTTCTTGAATCACTCATACTAGGATTAAAGTCCTCTGCTATATTCTTCTTTTTTGTTTGGGTCAGGGCTACGTTACCTCGGGTAAGATTTGATCAATTAATGGTTATATGTTGGACTACTCTTTTACCTATAGGTTTTGCCTTCTTTATTTTTACTATAAGTATTCTCGTAGCTCTTGAAATTACACCTTCTTAAAAAAAATACCCCCTTACCATTCAAACCGCAAGGTTTATCTCGCTTCGTTTCTTTCTCTCTACATCTAAGGGCTCATAAATCTTGATGACTAATATGCTTAGATTCCTATTCAATACCATTCTTTCGGCTAAAGTAGTATGCAATGATGCACCTCAGCCATGGCAAATAGGGTTTCAAGACGGGGGATCACCTTCGTTCGAAGGCATCGTAGAGTTGCACGATCAGATTATGTTCTACCTTATAGTTATCATGCTAGGGGTTGGCTGGATGCTAAGCTCAACGATCCGGAAGTTCAATGGCTACCATAACCAGATTGTGCACAAATACCATAATCATGGTACGCTTATTGAGCTTATTTGGACAATAACGCCAGCGCTTGTGCTGATTGCTATTGCTTTCCCTAGTTTCAAGCTTCTGTATCTTTTAGATGAGGTGATAGACCCAGTCATCACTGTTAAGGCTATAGGTAACCAATGGTTTTGGACTTATGAGTATAGTGATTATGTGAATGACACAGGTGAAACTATAGAGTTTGACTCTTATATGATTCCTGATACAGAACTCGAGCCAGGGCAATTACGCTTACTTGAAGTTGACAATAGGGTTATCCTTCCTGTAGATACCCACATACGCTTTATCATAACTGCCCGTGACGTTATTCACTCTTTTGCTATTCCATCTCTTGGTATCACCCTTGATGCCCTGCCCGGTCGTCTCAATCAAACTTCTGTCCTTATTAATCGTGAGGGTGTTTTCTATGGTGCTTGTCGTGAGCTCAGAAGGGCCCCCATATAGGTAATTATATGGTGTGCATAGGCTATATGCTGGAAACCCCTAAAGACCAGGGTACCGTTCCTAATGGTAACTATACTTGCCCCGGTCCACGTAGGCCGAGCGGCCCTAGGGGACGAAGGTAACAATTCTTGGTATGCAACAATGGGCAATCAGCAGGAAACCAGAAGGGATCCTCAGAGACTACATGCCTACAACCTAGCTTAGGTTGATGATATAGTCCGTTCCATATGGAAACTTATGGGTTAAACGCTGTGGAGTACTTCACTATGCGATGCCTATCGTAATCGAATCCGTCAGTCTTGAATCTTATCTCTTATGGCTTTCTTCTCAAAATTCCCCCTGTTTTATACTCAATAGTCTCCTCACCCCGGTCCTTCAAGTCCCCAAGGTCCAAGCCGAGGGCCTGTCCCGGACCGGGGCCGGGGTGCTAGTGAAGACCCGAGTAGAAGAAACACTCGTAGTGTGGGGAATGTAGGTATAGAAGTTCTACTTGTAGGATTGAAAATAAATCAGTAAAACCAATCAGTGGTAATTGACATCTGTACTGCGTGACTTTGATTGGAGCTAGGCTTGGGTTGGGCATTGGCGGACCGGGGGAGGACCGGGGGTGGAACGCCACTGGCTAAGAAACGTATGTAACCCTCATTGTTAGCAACATCTCTAATTCTATACTTCGATTCCCCTGTATTTTGATAATTTAGTCTCTCCTTTATTTATTTTCGCCACCCCGGCCCATGACCCGTAGGCCATTGGTCCGTACGGGGGCAGGGTGGGATTCGAATTTAATCCGCACCTTGAAGATTGGCAGAGGTGCAGGCGTTCCAAACCCTGCTGTTTATTTCTGCAAGTTGGTGTAACGGTCGCATGTTAGACTCATGTTCTGAAGGAGGCCGTTCGACTCGGTCACTTGCACATAAAGGTGGTTTTTAATTAGAGGAGAGTACTAGTTGACTAGTTAAGTATGGGTGGTGGAATGGTTAGTACTAGGTGATAGCAGCCCTCCCAAACCCCCTCCGGCCCTAGACCTAGCCCCTAGGATCGCCCCGGTCCGGGACAGGCCCTCGGCTTGGACCTTGGGGACTTGAAGGACCGGGGGAGGACCGGGGCGAGAGCAAGCTACTGACTTACAAGCTAGATTCTTAAAGCTAAGCCTGCCCCTAGGACCAATGGCCTACGGGTCATGGGCCGGGGTGGATTTGGTTGGCAAGGAGAGATTAATAAGAGGTTTTAAACCTTGACTATAGTACCGTTGTGGTACTTTACCTCCTCTTGCAACTCTATTGGTTTTGTGATTACCGAAGACTCGATTTGTTTAGAGAAATTCCCAGTGATAGTTATACTTCATTTTTGGATGTTCAATGTGAATTAGCCCATTACGTCTGAACCATTAACTTTATCTAGTGTTAAGTTTTTACCCCAATCCTTTGGCCTGGGTTGCAATGAGTTAAGTATTAACAATGACGGAGTTGCTATGTTCGGCTTTCTTTTGGGTCTTGCAGGGCAGACCCCCCCCCTGCTTAAATGCAGGATCTAAGTACGGGACCCACCCCAAAGGGTCCTAGGGGCCGGAGGGGGTTTGGGAGGGCTAGCCACTCTGTGCGCAGATATCTGAAGTAAATTTCAGTTGAAGAGTGTGGAGCTCCAAACTGCTAAGCAACAGCCAATAAGGAGAGTAGTTTAATGGTAAAATGGTAAGCTCCAAACTTCTTGTTGGGGGTTCGATTCCTCCCTCTCCTGATAGCATTTATTACACTTGATACTATTTGATTCCTATTCACCTCCCCTCCAATTATTCCCTGCCTAACCTTAACCTTTAGTCACCACCCCCCTCCCCCCGAACCCGAGGTGCAGACCGGGGCGGCCAACGGTCCTAGGGGCAGGGCTAACAATTGCAAAAGGTTGCTTGTTTAGCAGTGGATGATTGCTTAATTTAATTGGATTAGTTCAACCCCCTTATTGCAGAGCATCCGTTGCTCACCAGTGCTTGCATAATCTGTTGCATAAAGGGTTGCATCTATGATAGTATAATTAGTTATGAATTAATAAGGTGGGGGAGAAATCCCCCCTATAGCATTGCACCCTTAGCAATGGTTGCTTAGTTAATAGGTGAGCCCTGGCCGACCGTTGGCCGAAGGACCGGGGGAGGGCCAACTGTAGCAGTGGTTAGCATTGCATCCCCTATCTTTGCTCAAATCATTTAGCATCCAGTGCTTCAGGTAAAGCTAATCCTAGCCTAGAAATAAAGCTTGGCAGCCCTGGGGGGGAGGGGTTATGGAGTAACCCCCTAAATACCAAAGTAAAGTAGGTGAATCCTCCATTACATCTCTAATTACCCTTTTACCTTTTCCAATCTCTAATTTCTTATGATCTCTTAAGAGGTTTACCCCCTTTCTTGTACAATATGAATAATGATAGCTTAAAGGATTTGATAGACTCTGCCCCCTTCCCTCCCCTTTTCTATCCTAAAATTCCCCTTGATTCCTGAGTTGTCGTGTTTATCAGTACTACATTTTGCTTTCTAACATTTGGAGAAATCCGCAGCTGGAATATTCTATTACTTTAGTTTCAATAGCCTCTTTTGTGGCCCTATGGTCCTTTAGGACTATTGGTTGTTGCAAACTCCTTTGAGGACCCGCCCGACCCTTTGGGGTGGGTAAGAGGAAACGTTAGTATAAGCTCAGGGCCAACCCTCGGCCTTTGCGGTATATCAAGCTTGTCTCCCCCCCCCCTGCCGGAATGTAGGCCAGAGGTTGGGGTCTTCTTTCGCCTCTTAAGAATGGCGAGTATCTCTATTTCACCTAAGCTCATCATTTCAGCTATGAAGCTGGTAAAAAGGCACCCTCTGCTCGCCTTAGCTAATAGCTATCTTATCGACTCTCCCGCACCCTCTAACCTTAGCTATCTTTGGAATTTTGGCTCACTGTTAGGAACCTGCCTAGCCCTTCAGATCATAACTGGGGTGACACTAGCGATGCATTACATTGGGTCAGTAGACCTTGCTTTCTCTTCTGTAGAGCACATAATGCGTGATGTTAACTCAGGTTGGCTGATTCGGTATTTACATAGCAACGGCGCTGGATTCTTTTTCATATTTGTTTACATCCACATGGCTAAAGCCTTATACTACGGCTCATACAGAGCTCCTAGAGTCCTGCTATGGTCAATAGGGGTAGTTATTTTTTTAGTAATGATCATTACAGCCTTCCTAGGTTACGTGCTACCATGGGGTCAAATGTCCTATTGGGGTGATCCTTTTTTGCCCCAAATGGTGTTTCCTTTTCTTACCAAATGAAAGCTTATGCTAATTTACCACTTATGTTTTCTTCTCCAAGAACAAGAGCTATTAAGCGTATTGGCCCTCATAATATAGATATTATAAGCATAATAATAGGTTCATTATTAGGAGATGCCTATGCTGAAAAACATGGATTAGGAACAAGAATTTGTTTTCAACAAGAAGACAACCATTCAGCTTATTTATATTGGTTACACGATACTGTATCTAATTTGGGTTATTGTAATGAGAGAACACCCAAAATTTTAAGACGTTTAAGTAAAAAAGGACAATTGAAATATGTATTACGATTTCAAACTTATACATTCCGAAGTTTTGACTGGATACAAGAAGCATTCTATTCAGAAGGTAAGAAAGTAGTACCTATCTTTCTTCCGGAATATTTAACTCCATTAGCCTTAGCTATATGGGTTATGAATGATGGGGCAAAAGTATCCAGTGGAATAAAATTATGTACAAACGGTTTCGACTATAAAGATGTGGAATTCTTATCTTCTATCTTAAGAGATAAATACGGGTTAAAAACATCTATAAATAAGACAGGTGTTATAAATCAATATGATATTTACATTAGCAAATCATCTATAGAAGATTTCTATGAAATAGTAAAGTCTTATTTACATCCTAGCATGAAACATAAATTTGGTAAGTAAGGAAAACATCATAGTTAAGAATGTCAATTACTCGGCAATTTACACAGAAAACGAGTAGTATATGATTCTTAGCGATACTGATGAAAACGGTCAAGAGCTACCCCTAGTTCAAGACCGTCGGTGATGTGTATCATCGCTACAGACTGGTTCATCGGTGGGTGGCTGCAATGCTGCTTAATGTACAGTCGGAATCTCTGCAAAACCCCTGTCCTTCAAGTCCCCAAGGTCCAAGCCGAGGGCCTTCCCTTGGTCGGACCGGGGCGGTCCTAGGGGCAGGGCTTTGCTCCAAGGTTCTCTTTAGATCTTTAGAAAGATAAATTTGTAGATTCTATAAATAAAGAGAATACAGGTATTTCGCTTTTCTTTTCATTCAAACAAAACCTATTTCTAGCAAAGCATTTTTTGCTTAAGAGCTAGAAAGAATGAAGGAAAGAGTAGAAATAAGAGATTTGGCAACAGTTATAACTAATCTCCTTTCGGCTATACCTTGGATTGGCACGGACCTCGTAGAATTTATATGTCTACTAATTATCTCTCTATTTATTCTAGCTATTCTACCTACTATTGGAAGTGTAAATTCTAAGGCTCGAGCTCTACCTCGTACTGAAAATGATAAGTGATATGCACTAAATATCCCTTTAGACTTCCTATCCATGCTAGTGGATCTAATTGATGGGGATGGATATATTTCTATTACTCAAACACCAGGTGGTTTCATTCGTATTCAGCTTATCCTCTCTATAAATATGGGAGAGCTAGATATGGTTAAGTACATTCAATCCATACTTAAGGTTGGTCGAATAAACACCCCGGTCCTTCAAGTCCCCAAGGTCCAAGCCGAGGGCGGACCGGGGCGGTCCTAGGGGCCAGGGCTTACCCAGCTATCAATACAGTGAAATACATTATCCCCCAAAATAGAAAGGGGTTGTGCACACACTATGACAACGAACACATCTTCTACTCTTTGCTGCATTTAAGATTGTATTCCATACAAATACTGTGGGCGAAGAGAGTGGAGGTTACTCTAAGTTTGTTGTTAGTTCAGTTAAGGATATCCAAACTGTAGTTGATTTCTTCTCATTCTCAGATCTACATACTCTTATGGGTCACAAGCTCACACAATACAATAAGTGGATTAACGATCTTCGGCAAAGCAAACGATACTGCCACCTTCGACTACCTTAGTAATCCAATTTTAGAGCCCCTTCACTCCACATAGCTGAATAGGTAAAAGAGATAATTGGAGATACAAATGAGTTCCATTAAGCTGAGAGGCTTAATTGCAAATAGGGTGAATTGCAAGGACCTCTCTGAGTACAGAGACAACTTGCAGCGAAGCGTATATCAGTGCTTTAACAGATGTACGAACGTTCAACGACTAATCGGTGAGCCGCACTAGCAATAATCCGAACACGAGCGCCCTACTGCCAGCTAACCCTGCCCCTAGGACCAATGGCCTACGGGTCATGGGCCGGGGTTATTCTGGTAGATGACATAGTCTAATCTTACTAGTGATAGTAAGAAGATGTAGTTAAATGCTATATCGATAATAATCATGTTATATGGGGTGGGTTTTCTGTAAGTAATGCTACTCTTACCCGTTTCTTCAGTTTACACTTTTTATTACCCTTTGTGTTAGCGGCATTAGCCTTTATGCACCTTATTGCTCTTCACCAAAATGCTTCCAATAATCCTATGGGAGTGAGTTCTAAGCTTGACCGTGTTCCTTTCTATCCTTATTACGTGTTCAAAGACCTGGTGGGCTTTTTTGCTTTCTTCCTTATTCTATCTATATTTGTTTTCTTCTTCCCTAATGCTTTAGGGCACCCTGACAATTCAATACCAGCCAACCCTATGCAAACCCCTATCTCTATTGTGCCAGAATTCTACCTTTTACCTTTCTATGCCATCTTAAGAGCGATCCCTAATAAGCTCCTAGGTGTAGTTGCTATGTTAGCTTCCATCTTGATTCTTTTCCTACTTCCTTTTCTTGAGAGTTCTCGAGTTCGATCTTCTGCTTTCCGACCCTTTATGCGTTTTTTCTTCTGGTCTTTTGTTGTAAACTTCTTACTCCTTATGTGGATAGGAGCAAATCATCCTGAACCTCCTTACATTCTCTTAGGACAACTTTGTACAGCCTTTTACTTTGCTTATTTCTTAATTTTAGTTCCACTCATTGGTCTAATTGAAAATACTCTTTCTGATCTTGGTACTTTTCGTTCTTCTAAAAATACCCCCCATTCTACCTAATTCACCCCGGTCTCGAACCGTTGGCTCTAGCCCCGGTCCGCGTAGTCCGAGCTGGTTGGACCTAGGGGGCTCCTAGGGGCGAGGCTGCCTTTACTCTACCTCTTCTTCACGTAACAGCTTAATCTAGGTACACTACTATTGATGGTAAGCAAAGACCCACAAAGTACTACCGGCTAACCCCGGCCCCGGTCCCACCTCGGGTTGGACCTAGGGGGTCAAAGTCAGGACTGGGCAATTCAGGTTCGGAAGTGGAGTGGTGTGACAAACTCTTGGCGACGACGTGGTATAGGAAACCAAACAATCAGGTAGTGTTTTATGCCTCAACTAGTTCCTTTTTACTTTATAAATCAGCTGTCTTTTGGTCTGATCCTGCTATCTCTCTTGATCTACTTGGCTTCCAAGAGACTCCTTCCTCAACTGCTTCAACGTTTCATATCAAGAATATTCATAACTCTCGCTTAATTTTCCTTTTTAAACAGCCCCGGGTCTGGCTGCTATTACTGGGAGTAAGAGATTATTATAAATCCTCAGCTAATGGTTTTAGGGGTGACAGCTATCCGCTCTGTTCTAGAACAATAGTGTGAAGGCTCGAACCCGAGGTGCCCCCTCCGGCCCTCCCCCGATCCTACGGCCACGGGTCGGTAATCTCAGCCCCTCCAACCCGAGGTGGGACCGGGGCCGGGGCCAGTAAAGAGAGGATTTATCCCAGCCTTAATAAAATAAGGAGAGGGTCTAGGACCGGGGATTGGTCGGCAGAAGACCGGGGGACTCAACTTCCAATAAAGGGGTTCAGAGCAAGTCAGATCTAGAAAGGAAGACATAGGTAGGTATGTCTATCAGTACTAATTTTTCAATTAAAGAATTGTCTGATTAATTTCAACCCATCTCCTTCTTTGCTCTTCACCTTCCTTATTCTTTACTTCCCTACATATTTGCCCCTCAGTCTCTTTCTTCTATTCTTCACCTCTACTTCTATCCCCTCTTAGCTATATTCATCCTTGTTTGGATTCCCCCTCCACACAGTGGACTCATAAATAGACCGAGCCCGCCCACCCTGCCCCCGTACGGACCGGTGGCCTACGGGTCAAGGGCCGGGGTCCGAGGACGGGGGTTGGTCCTTTGGAAGCCCTGGCCGACCGTTGCCCGCCCCGGTCCCCCAAGGGCCAGGCCCTCGGGTTGGGTCCAGGACTGGGGTGGCTGAGGGCTGAAACCTGAATCTTGGGTTCTTGGCTTGGCTATTATTTCATCTATTCTTATTTCTTTGGGACTTCATTCCTTCTAGGTCTTAAGTTCTGTTCTATTCTTGGAGCCTACTAACCAGTCTAGCTAAATTAGCAGGAGGGTCACCATTTAAGGGTTGGCCACAAGTGGTAACTTACATAACCCGGCTTATTTGGAACTATGGCATAGAGTAAATAACATAAAGAGGACTCCCTAGAGATCCCTAAGAAAACTTACAGGCCTATAACCTACCTAAAAATTCCCCCTTGCTTTCATATGGTATGATTTCTATCTCAACATTTCCTCATCTTCTTTTATCTTATCCATCCATCTTCTGGCTTCTTCTACTTGACATCTTCTAGTCTATATAAGGGGTGATACCAAAAAGGAGTAAAGCGACCAGAGCCCCCTGAGCATTGGGGGGCATATAGCTGGCTAAAAAAAAATCATTGAAGTTTTCATGAAGTTTCAACCTCATCCTTATCACTTAGTAGAACCTTCACCATGGCCTCTAGCAGCCTCGATTGCCCTTCTTACTACTACTGTCTCAGCAGTCTGCCTTTTTCATGGATATGGTCATGGAGGAGTTTTTTTAACTATAGGTCTTCTGGCCGTTCTCTCTACTATGGGTCTATGGTGGGCGGATGTGATCCGTGAAGGTAAAATCTTTAACAAGAATGTGCCTTCTATAAACTTAACTGTATGCTGGAAACTCCTTAGAGCCTTTGGTCCACTCAGCTACCTTTAAAGCTGTTCGGAACAATCCAAGGGATTGGACAATCAGCAGGAAACCAATAGGGATTTAAGCTTGACTCCCCCAAGGGACAGGGCACCCTGCCCCCGTACGGACCGTAGGCGGGTCTAGGGCCGGGGGTTGGACCTAGGGGACCCCGGTCTTGGACCTAAGGCTTCAAGGTCCTACGGGGCCAAGGCTTCCCTTAGTAGGATCCTCAGAGACTATATGTCAAGTGTTGGTAGATTTATGCATTCTTAATCCTATAACGATAAGTTTTTACTAAAGTACCCCCGGTCGTTTCCCTGGACCCAACCCGAGGGCCTGGCCCTTGGGGGACCGGGGCGGGCACCGGTAGCCAGGGCTAGGTCCAAGCAGGCTACAGGGACCGGGGCAAGACGACCTAATTCGTAGGTTCATTTTGCCTTTAACAAATATCATTTTACTTATTTAAACTCCTTAAGAATTTACTAGGCTCTGGCTAGAAGAAGGAGGTAATGCTATGCAATATGAAATAGCAGATAAGTAAGGTCTGATCAAATTCACTTTGATGATGAATGGTTACTTCAGAACACCTAAAAATCAAATAGACTGACAGGGTGGCGTAAATACTCATCATTCTTAGATTACCCTGCCCCTAGCAGCCCCCCTAGGTCCAACCCGAGGTGGGACCGGGGTCAAGGGCCGGGGTCTGTTCAAACTCTTCCACAAGTAGAGTCTCCTGGAATGCATAAGTCTAGCCATAAAGATATAGTCCATTCCCTAATGAAACTTAGGGTACATACTCTCGACATTCTTAGGGCATCACACCGTTCGTGTACAACGAGGTCTCATGATAGGTATTATCCTCTTTATCGTATCTGAGGTCTTCTTCTTCCTTTCTATCTTCTGGGCCTTCTTTGACAGCGCCTTAGCCCCTACGGTAGAACTGGGTTGCAGTTGGCCCCCCGCGGGCATACAACCCATTGAACCATGGGAATTGCCTCTAGTTAATACAGTTCTTTTACTTTCTTCTGGTGCTACAGTGACCTGGTCACACCACTCTCTAATAGCTGGAGATCGAAAAAATGCTATACTGGCACTTGTTTACACTATTGTTCTTGCTCTTGTCTTCACGGGTGTACAGCTCTATGAATACTATAATGCCCCCTTTACTATCTCAGATGGAGCCTTTGGCTCTTGCTTCTTTTTTGGTACGGGTTTCCACGGAGGGCACGTCATCATAGGTACTATCTTCTTAGCTGTAGCCTTATATCGCTTAATTAATTATCATCTTACTAAACATCACCATGTTGGGTATGAGGGTGGAATCCTTTACTGGCAAAGAAATGCCGTCTTAGAAGAAAACTTCTATTATTACCACTCTACCATATGCGGGAAAATCCTAAAGGCTAAGGTAGGCATGCCTAACAATCCTTTGTATGCAACAATGGACAATCCGCAGGAAACCAAAGTTAGGGTTCCCCAGAGGCTAGTACGTAGAGCATCCTCTTAGGCGTAGGATGAAGATAGAGTCCAGCCGTCTCTGAAAGGATTCGGATCATTAGATTTCGTTGATGTAGTTTGGCTCTTCCTTTACATCTTTATGTATCAATGGGGAGGTGGTGAACCTCCTATTATTTAAAATTCCCCCCCGCCTTCTGAAGACACCCCGCCCTAGGACCCGTAGCCCTTAGGGGCCGGGTCAGGGAAAGACTTGAAGCATGAATTTAAGGTCCACCCTTCTAAGTATTTGGCTAATAAAGATCTTGCAAGGGAATGACATCAATTAAATCTAATAAACGATACTAAGAAAAAGAAGGGAAGACGGCAAGGTTTGGCCGACCCTTTGCAGCCCTAGCCCCTAGGACCGCCCCGGTCCGACCAAGGGAAGGCCCTCGGCTTGGACCTTGGGGACTTGGCCACAGGACCGGGGTGCCAAGGTCCAGACAGAGCAAGACTTGTCTTGCCAAGTGTTTACACTGCGAAGGGCCAAATTCCTTTTTTTAGAAATGTGCCAAATTAGGAGGACCAATAAGGCCAATAATAGCTCTAGAGATCTCCCAATTTTCAAGTATGACTATAAGAAGAAGTATATCTTAAAAGAACTTGAGGAGGTGGGGGAGGAAAAGACCTGGCCCCGGTCCACGTAGGCCGAGCCTGCTTGGCCCTAGGGGACTAAGGTAGACTGGAGACAGCAAACCCTACTCTATGCCTCTAGGTTCCTTACTGCTATTTTCTATAGGAAAGTCCGGGGCTATACTGACCATCTATATGGCCCTCCATCAAGTCGTAAAAACGACGGGAAAGAGCATAGAGAGCAGAGCCCCATTCCCCTGCCAGACCCACCCCCCTAGGTCCAACCCCTGGCCCGGACCGGGGCAGAGCCCCCCCCCCTAGGACCCTTTGGGGTGCCGGGGGTTCGGGGGAGGGAACTGGAGAATACTCGTGAAATAACACCTATGGTTAGCCAAATGGCCAGTAGCAAGGGATAGAGGTAGTCTGTTCCTACCTCAAGTGCTAACTAAAGTCCCCCCCGGTCGTTTCCTGGACCTTGACCCCCTAGGTCCAAGCAGCTCGGACTACGCGGACCGGGGCTGTGCAACCTCAAGTTCCTCAAGAAATTATAACTGTGATTCAAAACATGCAGGCTCAATACAACCAATTAAATAACACGGTCAATACCCTTGCTCAAATTGTCGCAGCCTCTTCTGGTATACCTTCTAATTCTGGCTCTACTCCTTCATCTTCTTCATCTCCAGCA